TTTGCTACGAGTTAATACCCATCATTTGTGCATTACTCTTTCCTGGAGCAACCATTGGATAACAGTTTTCATCTGCGATAACTTGTATATCAACTAGTATAGGTCCATCATAATCTAAAGCCTCTTTAATTCTCAGTTTGAGATCGTTACGGGATTTTATTTTCAGTGAGCGTAAGCCAAATGCTTCGGCCACTTTCGTAAAATTAGGAGCACCTTTTTCCATATTAGAATGTGAATATCTTTCACCGTAAAACGCTTGCTGCCATTGTCTTACCATCCCTTGCCATTTATTATTAATAATAAATATTTTAATTGGTAATCCATATTGTGATACTGTACCTAGTTCTTGGATATTCATTTGGAAACTTGCATCACCAGAGATACAAATAACTTGTTCATTTGGATGTGCTATTTGTACACCTATAGCTGCGGGTAACCCGTATCCCATTGTTCCTAAACCAGCACTTGTAATCCATCGTTTTTGACTTGTTTTGATAAATTGAGCTGCCCACATTTGATGTTGGCCTACATCTGTTGTAAAATAAGCATTTGTAGCTTCTGTACTAATTTCGTGAATAACTTCTTGTGGTGATAAATTATTTATATTTTTTGGTACAAGAAGTGGATATTCTTTTCGCCATCTTATTATTCGTGACCTCCAAGCTTGGCTCTGTTCGCTGTCAAAATTAATGTCATTTTTTAAACATTCAATTAAATCACGGACAAAGTCTTTGATTTCACCTACAATACCGATTTGGGGTGTTCGATTCTTCCCAATTTCAGCTGGATCTATATCTACATGAATAACTTGTGCATGACACGCAAATTCGTCTAACTTACCTGTTACACGGTCGTCAAAGCGCGCTCCTAAAGCTATGAGTAGATCACATTCACTTACTGCATAATTCGCATAAACAGTACCATGCATTCCTAACATACCTAATGATAAAGGGTGAGATTCATCGATAATTCCTTTACCCATTAATGTTGTAGCAACTGGAATCTTTACTAAGTTAATTAACTCATTAATTTCGTTGTGTGAATTAGACGTTACTGCGCCACCACCAATATATAATAAAGGTTGACTGGATTGCTTTATTAAATTAGCTGCTTGACTAATTCTATTCTGATCATAATTTTTTAAGACAGGACATCCTGCTAAGTTTATATTATTTGGATTTACAATTTGATAATCAAATTTTTCTAGCCCAACATCCTTTGGTATATCAATTAGTACAGGACCTGGTCGACCATATTTTGCTATAAAAAATGATTCTGCTACTATTTTACCCATCTCTTTTGTTTCACGGACAACATATGAATGTTTAACAATAGGTAAAGTAATACCAAAAATATCGACTTCTTGGAATGCATCAGTACCTATAAAAGACCGTCCTACTTGACCCGTAATAATGACCATAGGCACTGAATCCATATGAGCAGTAGCAATACCTGTTACTAAATTTGTAGCACCGGGTCCTGAAGTAGCGAAACACACACCTACGTTACCTGTTGATCTTGCATATCCGTCACTAGCATGAGCGGCTCCTTGTTCATGGCGAACTAAAATATGCTCAATAAATCCTTCTTTTTCCCAAGCATAAAGTTCATCATATATAGGTAAAATTGCACCACCTGGATAACCAAAAATATGTTTAACACCATGGCGAACTAAACTATCAATTAATGCGAATGCACCTGTGGTATCTCTATTTTTTAAAATATTAGGCATAAGAATAAAGTAAATAGTGAATTTAATTTAGTTTTTTAGTTTAAAAATATACATATTATATATTGTACTCTTAAGACTGGATATGATAGTTCTAGTTTTATATTATATCTAGCATTAATAATAGTGTGATAAGTAGGCCGCTTAAAATACCAAAAACTATTATTGCAAATAATAATGCGCTTTTAGGTTTATTTAATAAATTGAATAATGGACCTGTAATTATGAATACTAATCCTAAAGTTGATGAAATAAAAAAACGTGGATATCGGATCAAATTTTCCCAAAAAGTTGGCATAAAATATAAAGTGGTGTTCGTTGATTCTACTTATTTTTATTGATTTGAAATTATATAAATGTTATTATAATCATTAGTCAGGCTTAGTAGCTCAGTGGTTAGAGCAGGGGACTCATAAGCCCAAGGTCGCAGGTTCAAATCCCGCCTAAGCCATTACTAAAATTTGTAAATCACATGTCTTACCTTAATTTAATTAAAAATTTTATTTTATTTTTAATATTTTTATTGTAGATTGTAAATAAGAGGAATTTATCTGAAAATCTGGAGAGGTGGCTGAGTGGTTGAAAGCGTCGGATTGCTAATCTGATGTATGATTTTAATCATACCGAGAGTTCGAATCTCTTCCTCTCCTAAGAATGTTTTACTCTATGTTATAATACAGAACACTTGACAAATAGATTTAGTTCATATTAACATTATAACTAATGGGACCGTAGTTCAACTGGTTAGAGCACCGCCCTGTCACGGCGGAAGTTGCGGGTTCGAGCCCCGTCGGTCCCGTTCATTAATAATACTTTAGAATTAGTTAAACTAACTAAGTGCTTTTTAGTTGGCTCTTATAGTCAATCTTCTCAGGAAGTGATGTAAAGTCCCCGACAATTTGTCTGAATTCATCACCGTCAATAGTTTCTTTTTCTATTAACAAATCTACTAATTTGTCTATTACTACGCGATTATCTTTTATAATTTGTACTGTTTCTGTATGACAATGTTGGATGATTGCACGAACTTGCATATCAATTCTGGAAGCGATATCCTCGGAGTATTGAGAACTTGAGCCCATGGTTCTCCCTAAAAACGGATCACTATTTTGGCTTTCTAAAGATAATGGTCCAATATTCGACATTCCGAATCGTGTTACCATTTGCCTAGCCATAGAAGTGACTTGTTGCAAATCATTACCTGCTCCGGTTGTAACTTCTGGTAATCCAAAAACTACTTCTTCTGCTGCTCGTCCACCCAAAGCACCCATTATACGAGCAAGAATTTGAGAACGAGAAATTAATGACTGATCTTCACTTGGTGTAAACCATGTTAAGCCTTTTGCTTGTCCTCTTGGGACTAAAGTAACTTTTTGGACAGGATCATGATGTTTTAATAACGTACCTATTATAGCATGACCAACTTCATGATAAGCAATTAATCTCTTTGTTTTACTATCAACTAATGCTTTTCCTTCCATACCAGCTATAACCCGATCAATCGAAGCATCAATTTCTGATATTGTAATTTGTTTTTTTCGTCTTCGTGCTGTTAAAATTGCTGCTTCATTTAACAAATTAGCCAAATCTGCACCTGAAAATCCAGGTGTACGTTTCGCTATTAATTCTAGCGATATACTTAAATCTAATTTTTTATTTCGTGCGTGAACATTTAAAATTTCAAGTCTACCTTTTACATCAGGTACATCTACTGTTACTTGACGATCAAAACGACCAGGTCTTAATAAGGCTGCATCTAATACATCAACTCTATTTGTAGCAGCTATGATTATAATTCCCGTATTTCCTTCGAATCCATCCATTTCTGTCAATAGTTGGTTTAACGTTTGTTCACGTTCATCATTACCACCTCCAATACCTGTACCACGTTGTCTACCCACAGCATCGATCTCATCAATAAAAACAATGCACGGAGAGTTCTCTTTTGCTTTCTTAAATAAATCTCTTACACGTGACGCACCAACTCCAACAAACATTTCTACAAACTCTGAACCAGAAATACTAAAAAATGGTACTCCAGCTTCACCTGCTATTGCTTTAGCTAATAATGTTTTTCCGGTTCCTGGTGGACCAACTAGTAAAACGCCTTTAGGTATTTTTGCACCTACAGCTGTGAATCTTTCAGGTTTTTTTAAAAAAGAAACAACTTCTTCGAATTCTTCTTTAGCTTCATCGACACCAGCGACATCATTGAAAGTTACCCCTGTTTTGGCCTCCATTTGAAAACGTGCTTTTGATTTCCCAAAATTCATTGCTTGTCCAGGTCCACCAGGTAGATTACTCGATCTACGGAATAAGAACGCTAGACCTGCGATTAATAAAATTGGAAAAATTAAGTTACCTATTAAGCTCCACGCTGGAGTCGAATCATTAGTTGCATGAGCATCTAAATCAACATTTGCCTTACGCAGTTTTGTAATTAATTCGGGAGCCGTAGCTGGTAGTTCGACACGGATACGTTGAATTCTATTTCCTAATTCAGGTCCTATTGCTTCTACAATAGCCGTGTGACCTTCATCATATAAATCTACTTTTTTTACCCACCCTAAATCTAAGTATTCCAAGAAACGACCATAAGTCATACGTGAACTTGCAATATTTTTAGTAAATTGTGGATTAGTCGTATTATTAAATCCTTGCCATACTAAAAATGAAATTAATCCTAATGGAATTAAGGTTAATAGTATATTTTTCCATGAAATTTTCATATCTGATTTTAAAAATTAATTTGGTTAATAGTTATTAAAACATAAAAATCTTAAATTATGTTTCAGTTTTCATACATTTAGTTAGTTTGTAAGAAATTATTTAAAAATTATATACCAGTTTAATTTGGTTAAGAAAAATAATAAAATTGCTAGATTATTTTTTATATTTAGTATATTAAAAGAATATATTTATTCAATATAAAGACATGGTTAAAAGAGGTTCAAAAGTTCGAATTTTGCGTAAAGAATCATACTGGTATCAAGAAGTTGGTACAGTAGCTACCGTTGACACTAGTGGTATTCGTTATCCTGTAGTGGTTAGATTTGAGAAAGTAAGCTATAGTGGTGTAAATACAAATAATTTTTCATTGGACGAAGTAATTGAAGTTAATGAAAAATAAAAAGAAAAGTCTTAAAAGATTTGTAAATCTATTTAAGACTTTTCTTTTTTAATTACCTAAACTAGCCCAATCAACATCGACATTTTCTAAAATTAATGATGAATTATAGATTTGTAAAATAATTAGAAGGAATAGAAAGAATAAAAGCATAACAAAACCCATTGCAGGTGTTGTACCCCAACCTGGAGCCACTTTTCCATATTCTGAATTTAAAGGTCGTAAAAGTTCGCCTAATCTAGTTCTTAGTGCCATTGTTGTTTTAATAATGAAAATTTTTATTTTTACAGTACTATACTTAATAGTATTATAAAAAATAACTGATTTCAATGATCGATCTATTATGGAAACTGCAACAGTTCTTATTATTTTCATAGCAAGTTTATTGCTTGGCTTAACTGGTTATTCTATCTATACAGCTTTTGGACCTAATTCGAAAGAGTTACGTGATCCATTTGATGATCATGAAGATTAAATTAAAAAAGGTTAAGACCAAAATATTATATATGTGGTCTTAACCTTAATACTTGTTAATTATTTTTTAGCGATTCTTGGTGGATCTCTGAAGAATACTGCAGCAAATAAAACAGCCAATGTACCTATTAATAAAAAGGTATAAACTAACGTTTCCATTAAAAACCTCGTGTTATAGTATATTTATATATTGAAAATCAAGATTTGTTTCTTAAACCGCACCTTGTTTTTTAGTACTTCTATCACCAAGCTTCTGGAAAGCTCCGAATTCTACTTGTTCTGTTACTTCAGCACCAATACCACTGAAAACATCTCTAAATAGAGTACGTGATCCATGCCATAAATGACCTAAGAAGAATAGTAAAGCGAAATTCGCGTGACCAAATGTGTACCATCCACGTGGGCTACTTCTGAATACACCATCAGATTCTAGAGTTGTTCTATCAAATTCTAAAACTTCACCAAGTTGTGCTTTACGTGCGTACTTTTTAACCGTAGGAGCGTCAGTATAAGTTTGACCATTTAATTTACCGCCATAGAAACTAACAGTTACACCAACTTGTTCTACACTGTATTTTGATTCTGCACGTCTGAATGGAATATCTGCTCTTATGATACCATCTTTATCTACTAAAATAACCGGGAAAGTTTCAAAAAACGCAGGCATGCGTCGAACTGTAAGTTCTCTACCTTCTTTATCTTGGAATACTGGATGACCAAGCCATGCTTCAGCAATACCATCCCCTTTATTCATAGGACCAGCACGGAATAGACCACCCTTAGCTGGATTGTTACCAACATAATCATAAAACGCTAACTTATCTGGAATACGTGACCACGCTTCACTTAATGATAGTCCCTCATTTAATGAATTTTCAACACGACGTTCAATTTCTTGTTGGAAATAACCACTATCCCATTGGTAACGAGTAGGACCAAATAATTCAATTGGTGTTGTTGCGCTTCCATACCACATAGTTCCTGTAGTGATAAAAGCGGCGAAGAATACAGCAGCAATACTACTTGATAAAACTGTCTCGATATTACCCATTCTTAAGGCTCGATACAATCTTTGTGGAGGTCGAACAGCAATATGGAATATACCAGCAATAAAACCTAAAATGCCGGCAGCAATATGGTGTGAAGCTACACCACTTGGGTTAAATGGATTAAAACCTTCTGGTCCCCAAGTTGGAGCTACTGGTTGTACTTTACCTGTTATTCCATAAGCATCAGAAACCCATATACCTGGACCCCAAGCACCTGTTACATGGAAAGCACCAAAACCAAAACATAATAGACCCGCTAATACTAGATGAATACCAAAGATTTTAGGTAAATCTAATGCAGGGTTACCAGTTCTCGGGTCACGGAATAATTCTAAATCCCAGTATACCCAATGCCAAACTGCTGCTAAAAATAACAATCCCGAAAGACCAATATGAGCTAAAGCTACACCTTCAAAACTCCAAAAACCAGGATTTGAAACACTTTCCCCAGTTATACTCCAACCACCCCATGAATCTGTTACACCAATACGAGCCATAAAAGGCATAACATACATACCTTGGCGCCACATTGGATTTAACACTGGATCCGATGGATCAAATACTGCTAGTTCATATAAAGCCATTGAACCTGCCCATCCTGCAACTAAAGCTGTATGCATTAAATGCACAGCAATTAAGCGACCCGGATCATTTAAAACAACTGTATGTACACGATACCATGGTAGTCCCATTTGACTACACTCCTTTTATTAAATTATTTTTTAACTTTCTTACTTTGAATTTATTATAAATTATACTATATAATCAGCAGATATTGACTTATAAACTATTAAAAGTTTTTTTTTCGATATTCAATAATTTACTTTAACCTTATAGTATTATATAATATTATATCAAGTAGTAAGTGAATAGAACGTATCAATGCACTGGAATTGCGCATATCGACTATTAAGACAACATAATAAATTTATTAAAGCAGCACAAATTTATGGCAACATATAAAGTAAAACTATCAGGTGAAGGTGTAGATAAAACAATTGATTGCCCAGATGATCAATACATATTAGACGCAGCTGAAGAACAAGGTATTGATTTACCTTATTCTTGTCGTGCGGGTGCATGTTCAACATGTGCGGGCAAAGTTGCTGCTGGTAGTGTAGATCAATCAGATCAATCATTCTTAGATGACAGTCAAATTGGAGATGGTTTTGTTCTAACTTGTGTAGCGTATCCTACGTCAGATTGTACAATCTTAACTCACCAAGAAGAAGGTTTATATTAAGAAAAATTGTTTTTAATATTAAATATAGACAACAAAAAAGATCTTAGATATTATCTAAGATCTTTTTTGTTGTCTATATTTTAATATCAATATCAATACCAGCTGGTAAATCCAATTTCATTAAAGAATCAATTGTCGTGGAATTAGGTTCATATATATCAATAACTCGTTTATGAATACGAGTTTCAAAATGTTCACGCGAGTCTTTATTAACATGTGGTGAACGTAAAACACAATAAATTTTTCTTCTTGTTGGTAGAGGTATTGGGCCGGCTGTTACAGAATTTGTTCTAGTAGCCGTTTCGATAATTTTATTACAGGAATCTAATAATAAATTAGTTTCATAGCCTTTTAATCGTATTCGAATTTTCTGCTTTTGCATAATTTTTTATTTATTCTATAATTTTTGAGACAACACCTGCCCCAACTGTACGACCTCCTTCACGAATAGCAAATCGCATACCTTTTTCGATTGCAATTGGATGAATTAATTGCGCCGTCATTTTTATTCGATCACCAGGCATTACCATTTCAGCTGTCGATCCATCATCACTTGTAAATTGAGCAATTGTACCAGTTACATCTGTAGTTCGTACATAAAACTGTGGTCTATAACCTGAGAAGAATGGTGTATGTCGTCCACCTTCTTCTTTTGTTAAAACATATACTTCACCTTCAAATTTTGTGTGTGGTGTAATTGAACCTGGAGCTGCTAATACCATTCCACGTTCAATATCTGTTTTTTGGATACCACGAACTAAAATACCTACATTATCACCTGCTAAAGCTTCATCTAAACTTTTTTGGAACATTTCTAAACCTGTAATAGTAGTATTTCGAGTTTCACGTAAACCTACTATTTCAATTGTGTCCCCAACTTTGACTTTTCCTCTTTCAATACGACCAGTTGCTACTGTACCGCGACCTGTAATAGAAAAGACATCTTCTACAGCCATTAAGAATGCTTTATCTGTTTCACGTTCTGGAGTTGGAATATATTCATCAACTTTATCCATTAATTGATAAATAGTATCGACCCATTTGTCTTCACCACGTTTAATAGTTGGGTTGTTAGCAACGGCTTCTAAGGCAAGCAACGCAGAACCCGCAACGAAAGGAATTTCACTGCCTGGAAAATCATATTTCTCTAACAGTTCTTGAACTTCTAGTTGAACTAATTCTAGTAATTCTTCATCATCAACCATGTCAGCTTTATTTAAGAAAACAACAATATAAGGAACACCAACTTGCTTAGCTAATAAAATGTGTTCTCGTGTTTGTGGCATTGGTCCATTCGCAGCTGAACAAACTAAAATTGCACCATCCATTTGTGCAGCTCCCGTAATCATGTTTTTAACATAGTCAGCGTGACCTGGACAATCCACGTGAGCATAATACCATTTGTCTGTCTCATACTCTACATGTGCCGTATTTATCGTAATACCTCTAGCTCGCTCTTCTGGTGCAGAGTCAATTTCATCAAATTTTTTTGATTTACCAGTGTATTGAGATAATGTTGCTGATATCGCAGCTGTAAGAGTAGTTTTTCCATGATCAACGTGTCCTATTGTACCAATGTTAACATGTGGTTTTGAACGTTCAAATTTATCTCTAGCCATATTAATTACTTATAAAGTGAATTTTTTTATGTGATACATTCTAGTAGCTTTTGTATAATTATTTAGACTTAGAACCGATAGTGTGCGAATGCTTTATTAGCTTCAGCCATTCGATGTATTTCTTCACGTTTACGTATTGAACTTCCCGTTTCGTTTGCTGCATCCATTATTTCATTAGCCAACTTCATAGACATGCTCTTACCTGCACGTTCGCGAGCGTATTTTGTGATCCATCTTAACGCTAAATTTGTTCCCCTGAATGCTCTAACTTCCATCGGTACCTGATAAGTTGAACCACCAATTCGTCTAGCCTTGACTTCAACTAATGGTGTTACTTTTTTTATCGCGGATTCAAAAACTAAAATTGCGTCTTCTCCAGTTCGTTGTTTAATAATATCAAAAGCATTGTAAATAATTCTTTGCGCCAAGTGTTTTTTACCCTCTTTCAGGATTCGAACGGTTAACATATTAACTAATCTACTATTGTAAATTGGATCGGGTAATGCCAGTTTTTTCTTTGTTGTACTTCGTCTTGACATATTAGTTCTGATTTAAAAATTTATAAAATGAAATTACTAATGACTTACAATAATAAAAAATTATTCTTTTGGTTTTTTAGCTCCATATTTAGAACGACTCTGTTTTCGGTTTTTAACCCCAGCAGCGTCCAAAGTGCCTCTTATTATGTGATATCTTACACCCGGTAAATCTTTTACCCTTCCACCCCTCAATAAAACAACTGAATGCTCTTGAATATTGTGCCCAATACCAGGTATATAAGCTGTTACTTCGAATCCAGAGGTTAATCTTACTCTAGCAACTTTACGTAATGCTGAGTTAGGTTTTTTTGGCGTTGTAGTGTAAACTCTTGTGCATACTCCTCTTCTTTGTGGACAGCTTTTTAAAGCTGGAGATTTTGTCTTTTGTATTGTCTGACGTTCAGACCGAATTAATTGCTGAATTGTTGGCATATTAAATTTAATTATATAAATGTTAAAAATTTATTAGATATTTTATGAATTATTTTCTTTTAAACCATATTTACGCATGAAACGTTCTACTCTACCTTCTGTATCCAACATTTTTTGTGAGCCGGTGTAAAATGGATGATTACCAGACCAAATATCAACATTTAATTCTGATTTTGTAGAACCAATAGTCATTATTAATTGACCATCACAATATACTTTAGCTTCAGCGTACCACTTAGGATGTAAATTTTGTTTTGGCATATTATATATAAATCAATATTATCGTTTTGAAAATTGAGGAGCTTTACGTGCTTTTTTAAGCCCATATTTTTTGCGTTCTGTTATACGCGAATCACGAGTTAGGTAACCTTCAAATTTTAAGGCTGTTCGATTTTCTGGATTTAGTTTACAAAGAGCACGTGCTAAACCTAATCTTATAGCTTCTACTTGACCAGTTAGTCCGCCACCGTGTGCATTCACATATATATTATATTTATTTTCTAATCCTAAAGTCGTTAATGGTGATTTAGAAAGTCGAATGTAATTAGGGCTATATTGAAAATAAAGCTCTCCTTTAATTCCATTTACTTCTATTAAACCAGAACCTGGTGTTAAATATACCCTCGCAATTGCCTGTTTTCTATGACCTGTACCAGTATAGTTTGTTTTTAAATTTTCAATCATATATTTGTTTTTCTCCTTATACTTATAATTACATAACTAATGCAACCGGGTTTTGAGCTTCATGGGGATGTGAAGAACCAGCGTAAACCTTCAAATTATTAAACAATTCGCGACCTAAAGGACCTTTTGGTAGAATACCTTTAACAGCTTTCTCTAAAATTCGACCTGGTAACCGGCTTTGTAATTCATTGAATGTTTCAATAGTTAAACCACCCACTTGACCAGAGTGTCTATAATAAAATTTATCAAATTTTTTATTACCAGTTACTCTTATTTTATCCGCGTTAATTATTACAATGATATTTTTGGGATTAACATTTGGTGCGTATAAAGGATCATATTTACCTACTAACGTTTTAGCGGTTTCTGACGCTAACCTACCCAAATTTTTATCCGTAGCATCTATAATAAACCATTTACCCAAATTTATTTTTCCTTCTCTTATAATTGTTTTATTCATAAACAGTATTTTATTTATTATAAATTTTTGTTGTTTTTTCTTTTGGTAAGTTGATACCTAATCGTTTTTGTAAAGCGTCAATAACTTCTTCCGCTGATTTTTGACCAAAGTTTTTTATTTCAATTAAATCTTCTTGCGAATAATCTAATAAATCTGCTACGGAATGTATATGAGCACAGCCACGTTTCAGACAATTGTAGGCTCTTACTGATAATTGTAATTCTTCTATTAAAATTTGGTTTATATGTGAAGTTTCATTTGTCTCATAATCAGTTTCTGATTCACCATCAATTGTTTTTAATGGGCTAAATAAATTAATCAAGTTATCGGCAGCATTGCTAATTGCTTCTTTAGCGCTAATACTTCCATTTGTCCAAATATCTAATATAAGTTGTTCATTGAGAATATTATTTTCACCTCTCGTTTCTTCTATCCGAAAGTTTACTTTTTTAACTGGCATAAAAACTGAGTCTACTTGTAAAAACTCAAAATGCTCCGTACTATTATCTTTCTCTACAATTTTATATCCCGACCCAACTTCAATTTTAAATTCCATTTCTAAAGTATTATTACCACAAATTGTAGCAATATATTGTTCAGGATCAATTAATTTTATTTCGGGAGGTAACTCAAAACTTCTAGCAGTAACAATGGCAGGACCTTGAACAGTTAATCTACCAATTGTAGATTCTTGTAATTGTCCAGAAAAAACAATTTCTTTCAAATTTAATAAAATTTCTAATACATCTTCTCTAATACCATTTATAGTAGAAAATTCATGACTTACACCTGCTATCCTAACAGCTGTAATAGCCAAACCTTCCAACTCAGATAATAACGTACGACGTAGAGCATTACCTAAAGTAGTCCCTTGGCCTGGTTTTAAAGGATCAATAACAAACCGTGACCAGTGATCTCTCGCATTGTAAACTTTAGAATCAAGACATTCGATTTCAAACTGAGTCATATGTAGTTAGAATTGATTATACACGAAGTTTTTTCGGTGGTCGACAACCATTATGTGGAACAGGTGTTATATCACGAATTAACGTAATTTCCAGTCCAGCTGCTTGTAGGGCACGAATTGCAGTTTCACGTCCAGAACCTGGACCATTGATCAATACTTCAGCCTTTTTCATACCTTGACTAATTGCCTCTTTCGTCGCTTTTTCGGCAGCAATTTGTGCAGCGAAAGGTGTTCCTTTTTTTGCACCTTTAAATCCAATTGCACCACTAGAAGCCCAAGCTACAGTATCCCCTTCTAACGTACTTAGAGTAACAATTGTATTATTAAAAGTTGATTGTATATGTACAACACCGTTTGCCGCTACTTTTTTATTTTTCTTTAAACTTGATTTTTTAACTTGTCTTACCATATTCTTAAATTTAAATTTCTATATACTAAACTACAATAATATGTAAATACTATTTTTTCTTACCAGCAACAGTTTTCTTTGCTCCACGACGTGTTCTAGCATTTGTGCGTGTTCGTTGACCACGTAATGGAAGACCGACACGATGTCTCTTACCACGTATACAGTTAATTTCCATTAAGCGTTTAATATTCATTGATTCTACACGCTTAGCAGCACCTTCCACAGGGTAATTTTCATCAATAATGCTACGAATTAAACTCACTTCATTATCATCTAAATCTTTACATCTCTTATTTGCATCTATGTTTGCTTTTTCTAGAATCTTTTGCGAACTAGATAAACCAACTCCATAAATATATGTTAATGCAATCTCAATTCGTTTATTTTTTGGTAAGTCGATACCTGATATCCTAGCCACTATGTTTCTCCTAAAAATTTTTTATACAGTAATTTAATTTATAAAGGTCATTATTTACGTTTCATTTTTGCTCCACCTTGGCGAACTTTAAGTCGTGGATCAGTTTTACAAATAACGTAAATTCGACCTCTTCTTTTAACTATTTGACAATCTTTACTACGATTTTTTAAACTACCAATTGAACTTACTACTTTCATGAATTAATATATTTATTTAAATTTAAGTTAACGTACTATAGTTTCATAATTTTTTGAAATCAGATAAGTTTGAATTTGCTTAGAGGTGTCAACTTGTACGCCAACAATTATTAATAATGAGGTACCACCTAAACCTTTAAATACAGATAAATTAGTTAATGTTTCAATAATATTAGGAACAATAGCTATAAAAGCCAAGAATAAAGCTCCTAAAAATGTTAGTCGATTCAATGTTTTTTGTAAATATTCTGTAGTAGCTTTACCTGGTCGAACACCATAAATACTAGACTCCATTTTTTTCAGATTTTTGGATACATCATTTGGATTCAATATTAAAGATGTATAAAAATAACTAAAGAATAAAATTAATGTAAAATAGAATAATAAATAAAGTAATTTATTATTACTCGTACCATCAAACAAATGTAAGACTGTTCTTAATTGTTCATTCGATACCAGTTGGGCTAAATAAGCTGGTAAGACTAAAACAGCAGAGGCAAATATAATTGGCATTACACCGCTTTGATTCAGTTTCAAAGGTAAATAACTTGTTTTATTATCCATTTGCCCTTTACCAAGTTGCCGTGCAGAAATGATAGGAATTCGTTTTATACCTTCTTGTATAAAAATAATCCCAATTATCATGACTGAAAAAATGAAAACAAGTACAAATATATCTAATGCTTGAATATTAAGACGAGTGGATTGAATTTGTGATTGTAACAATTTAGGTAATCCAGAAATAATATTAATAAAAATAAGTAGTGAAGGACCATTACCTATTCCTTTTTCAGTTATTTGTTCTGAAAACCACATTATTAACATCGAACCTATAGTTAAGGTTAAGCTCATAGCGAAAACAAAGTTTAAATCCCAGTTAAATACATAAGGTCGTACCCAAAATGATACTCCAATACTTTGAATCAAAGCCCACACTAATGCCACATATCTTGTAAGTTGAACTATTTTTTGTCGACCTAATTCACCTTCTTCTTTTTGTAACTTTTCTAAACTCGGGATCGAATTAGTAGCTAATTGTACAATAATTGAAGCATTTATGTAAGGAACTATACCTAAAGCAAAAACACCGATCGAAGCAAACCCACCTCCAGAAAATACATTTAGAAAATTAACTAATGGATTACTTATTATACTTTGATAAAAAGCATCATGATCAACTCCCGGTATGGGCAGAAATGTACCTAAACGAGACATGACAATTAAAAACAACGTAAATACTATCCGATCTTTTAAATCTTGTTTTTTAATAGATTTTATTGAGGTATTCATAAACGTATTGGTAAATATATGATTATAAGATTTCTAATCTCAATTTAGAAATCTTATAACACGAAAAAAACATCAATGAAGGTCTAAGTTACGATCATTTAGAACACTTGTATAAGTGCGTAAATTAATCAACGCATTAGCTGCTGCACGAGCGTTATTTAGTGGATTTGACGAACCAAGTTGCTTAGCTAAGATATTTTTTATCCCAGCTAATTCTAAAATAGTTCTGACAGAACCACCTGCGATTACACCGGAGCCTGGTGCAGAAGGTTTAATTATAACTTTAGCAGCACCAGAATAACCTTGAACAATATGTGGTATTGAGTTTTGATTCGTTAAAGGAATGTTGATCAGATTCTTTCTACCGTCTGTCACTGCTTTTTTTACTGCCCCTATCACGTCACTTGCTTTACCTACACCTACGCCAACCTGTCCACGCTCATTACCCAAAATAATAATAGCTCTGAAGCTTAATTTTTTACCACCTTTAACAACCTTAGTAACACGTCGCACTTGAATAACACGCTCTTGCCAATCAGTTTCTTTCTCTTTAGTTTTATTCGATTTTTTTGCGTTTAACATAATAAGATGTTCATATTTTGTATAAATTTAAAATTCTAATCCGCTTTCTCGTGCGGCTTCTGCTAAAGCAGAAATTCTACCATGGTAGACACGTTTTCCTCTATCAAAAATTACTTGTTTTATATTTCGTGCAAGTGTCTTTTTCGCGATGACTTGCCCTACAATTTTCGAAGCTTCACAAGTTGAAGTATTGTTCAATAAACTTTTAACATCTTTGTCTAAAGTTGAAGTTGATACAATAGTCATACCAGAAGAATCATCAATTACTTGTGCGTAAATATGACAATTTGAACGAAATACAGATAAACGTGGTCGTTCTAATGTTCCCTTAATTTTATTTGTTCTTTTCATACATTTTGAATTATTTTTTACCTGCTTTTCCAGCTTTTTTACGTACAAATTCACCAACATATCTTATTCCTTTACCTTTGTAAGGTTCTGGAGGTTTTATAGATCTTATATTTGACGCAATTTGACCAACTAATTCCTTACTAATACCAGATATAATAACAATAGTATTATTTTCAACCGCAATATTGATTCCAGTCGGAGCTTTTATTACAACTGGATGACTATAACCAACACTTAAAGACAAATCTTTTCCCTGAAGCTGTGCACGATAGCCCACCCCTTGTAGTTCAAGTCTCTTCTCAAAACCTTTAGTTACCCCAACAACCATATTATTAATGATCGCTCTGTACGTTCCAAATAATTTAAGGACTTGGGGTTCTTTTGTAACAGGTTTTACAAACAACGTATTATTTTCAATTGTAATATTAATATTTTTTGAAAGACCCAACGCTAATTCTCCTTTTGGACCTTTTACAATAATATTGTCCTGATCAATTTTCATAGTAACTTTCTCTGAAAATTTAACAGGAAGCTTTCCAATTCTTGACATGTTTTTACCTCTTAAGTTAACTTATATTTTCTATTAATTACCAGATGTAACATAAAACTTCACCACCAAGACCTTGTGTTCTAGCTTTTGTATCAGTTAAGACTCCCTTCGATGTTGAAATCACAGCGATTCCTAAACCACCTAAAACACGTGGTAACTCTTTACGATTCGCATATACTCGTAAGCCAGGTCGACTAATTCTTTTTAACGCATTTATAACCGGTTCTCTTTCCCTTCCTTTATACTTAAGAGAAAGTAATAATTGTCTATTTATATCTAAACCAACTTCTTCAATACTTTCGATGAACCCTTCTTCTAGTAATACGTGTGCAATACTTTTTGTCATTTTTGTTGCTGGCACCTGCACAACTTGGTGTTTAGCTAAATTTGCATTTCGAACTCTTGTTAACATGTCTGAGACAGTATCATTTGTCACAATTACCTCTTTGAATTTAAATTAAAATTAATTATCATTAAATGGCATGCCTAATGCTCGCAGAAGGGCAATTCCTTCTTGTTGTGTTTTAGCGGTGGTTGTTATAGAGATATCTAAACCACGAACCTGATCAACTTGATCATATTCAATTTCTGGAAAGATTAATTGCTCTTTAATACCTAAATTATAATTTCCTCGACCATCAAAACTTTTTACACTAACTCCTCTAAAATCACGAATACGCGGTAAAGAAAGATGAATCAGTTTTTCTAAAAATGTATACATCAATTTTTTACGTAAGGTTACTGATATACCAACAGGCATACCTTCTCTAATTTTAAATCCGGCAACAGATTTACGAGCTTTATTTATTAGTGGGTGTTGACCAGAAATTAGTTCAAACTCCTTAATACTAGCTTCTAAAATTTTGTTATTTTTTGAAGCTTCGCCAAGACCACGATTTAAAGTTATTTTTGTAATTTTAAGAACTTGGTGAATATTAGTATAATTAAATTGTTCAATTAAACCCGGTATAACGTCTTGATAATATATTTCTTTTAAACTTTTATTCATAGTACATGTCTAATTTTTTACTAATTTCTTTAAAACTCTAACTTTTTTGCCATCTTGGCTAATTATAAATTTACTACGACTACGAATTTGTGATTCTTCATCATATAACATAACATTTGATCGATGAATAGGAGCTTCAAACTGTTTAATTTGACCTACTTCACCTTCTTTTTTTGGCTTAACATGTTTATTTTTTATATTAATATTTTTCAAAATTAAAGAATTAGATTTACGAATTACTTTTAAAACTTCCGTAATTTCACCTTTATAACTTCCTGCAATAACTTGAACTTTATCACCTTGTTTTATTGTCATTTTCATAATACCTCTGGAGCTAAGGAAACAATTTTTGTAAAATCTTTATCACGTAGTTCTCTAGCAATAGGGCCAAATACTCTTGTACCACGTGGATTATTTTCTTTATTTATAATAACTGCAGCGTTATCATCAAATCTTATAGACATTCCATCTTTACGTCGTATAGTATTTTTTGTTCTCATAATAACTGCACGTACAACATCTGATCGTTTTACCGGCATGTTTGGAGTAGCATCTTTTACAACACCGATAATTACATCACCTATGGAAGCATATTTTCTATTACCTCCCAAAATCCGTATACACATTATTTTTTTAGCTCCACTGTTATCAGCTACAGTTAAATAAGTCTGAGTTTGAATCATATAATTTATTCTCCAATTGTATCTTTATCCAATTTTAAAGATTTTTGTTTGATTTCTTTAAACATCCAACGTTTAGTCTTACTCAATGGACGTGTTTCATTTATCAAAATTAAATCACCCACTTGACAATTATTATTAGGATCATGAACCTTATACTTTTTTGTTTTTGTAACAATCTTCCCGTAACGTTTATGAGTAACGCGATTTGCAATCGAAACAACAACGGTTTTATCCATTTTGTCACTAATGACTAACCCTAACCTCTCTTTAATAGACATACATATTCTCCTAATTTAAATATTTAACTTTTTTTTGATTTTATTGTTAGAAGTTTAGCAATTAATTTTTTCTTTTGCTTAAATAAATGTGGTTTTATTTCCTGTCTTGTTGCTTTTTGAAGTCTCAATTCGAATAATTCTTTTTTTAATTTCAACACTGTATCATTAATATCAGTATCTGTTAATTTTTCTAACTGTGTAGAATCTAAATTTGTAGTCATAAAATATTGTTTAACGTGAAATAAATTTTGTTTTTATAGGTAATTTGTAAGAAGCATTTTTAAAAGCCAAATAACGTAAATCCTGTGATACACCATTAATTTCAAACAATATATGACCAGGTTTAATTACAGCTACCCAATATTCTGGGGCACCTTTTCCAGCTCCCATTCTTGTTTCTGGTGGTTTAGCAGAAATAGATTTATCAGGAAATACACGAATCCACAATCGACCAACTCGTTTAACTTGTCTTGTTATTGTGCGTCGTGTAGCTTCAATTTGTCTTGAAGTTAACCATATAGGTTCTAAAGCTTGAAGACCATAATCGCCAAATATAAGTGTGTTTCCTCTAGTAGCTATACCACGTAATCTTCCTCTATGCGGTTTACGAAACTTTGTTCTTTTAGGACTAAGCATTGATTTGATAATATCGTTTATATTTTTTTATTGACTAAATTTGCCATTTCATCTAAATGACAGCATACGTTGGTGTCTGTTCACCGTTAAATACCCAAACTTTTATACCCAGGATACCATAGGTTGTGTGAGCTTCTTTAGTAGCATAATCTATATTTGCTCTTAAAGTTTGCAGTGGAACTCTACCTTCACGGACCCATTCACTACGTGCTATTTCAGCTCCATTTAATCGGCCTGATACTTGAACTTTTATACCTTGTACGTTAGCTCGTTGTGCTTTTTGAATTGCTTGTCGTGTAGCCCGACGAAACGCAACGCGCTTTTCTAGTTGTTGAGCAATAAATTCACCAATTAAGTTTGCATCAGCATCTGGATTAGTTAATTCTATAACATTAATCCGGATTGATATATCTTGTTTTAATAAACGTAGTATATCTGTTTTTATTTTTTCGATACCAAGACCAGAACGACCTACAATTATACCGGGTCTTGAAGTATAAACGGACACTTCTAATTGATTTGCATTTCGACTTATTTCAATTTTTGAAATTCCAGCAGCTTCCAATTCACGATTAATATATGATCGAATCTTAAAATCCTGTTCTAACAATTGAGGATACGATTCTTTAGTTGCGAACCATGATGAACGATGTTGACTTGTAATACGAAGTCTAAAACCTAATGGATTTACTTTTTGTCCCACAATAACTCCTTTTTTTATTTACATGTTTATTAAAAATTAACTTGTTTTTGTACTCCGATTCGTATATGCGAAGTAAACTTTTGTATTTTAAATCCTCTTCCTTGGGCTCTAGGTCTAAAACGGCGAAGAACTGGTCCATTATCCACAGAAGCTAAAGAAACAACTAAATCATTTTTATTAATCCCTTTATTATGTTGAGCATTAGCTCCTGCTGACTGAACAGCTTGCAATACAGGTTTGCAAGCTGCATAAGGCATAAATTCTAGTATCATTAGACTTTCTTTATAGGATTTACCACGAATTTGATTTAAAACACGTTGTATTTTTGAGGGCGACATTCGAATATATTTCGCTGTTGGCACGGCGACATTGGGTGAATTTAGTGATAGTATCATATTTGGAATCGAAATAAATTTATAAATTAACGTTTTGCTTTTTTATCACTTTTGATATGGGACCTAAATGTACGAGTAGGCGAAAATTCCCCTAATTTGTGTCCAACCATTTGATCCGAAATATAAACGGGCACATGTTGTTTACCGTTATAAACAGCAATTGTCGCTCCAACCATGTTAGGTAATATGGTTGATGAACGAGACCAAGTTTTTATAACAACATCAGGTTTTTGAATATCAACATTATTCAACTTTTTTAATAAATGAGCCGCAATATATGGGCCTTTAGATAAAGATCTACTCATATTTGAATATATTATTTAAGGTTATAGTTTAATTACGTGATCGTATTATACAAAAATCACTATATTTATTCTGTCTCCGTGTCTTTACACCTAAAGCAGGCTTACCCCAAGGAGTAACTGGCTTTGCTCTACCAATGGGAGAACGACCTTCACCACCACCATGAGGGTGATCACAAGGATTCATTACTACACCTCTAACAGATGGACGAATCCCCAACCACCGTTTTCGTCCCGCTTTACCTAAACGAATATTTTTAATATCTGCATTTCCTACTTCACCAATAGTTGCATAACAATTTTTATAAATCATGCGTACTTCATTAGATGGCATCTTTATAGTTACAACTTGTCCATCTTTTGCTACGACTTGTGCAGAAGTTCCTGCTGAGCGCACAATTTGACCACCTCGTCCCGGTATTAGTTCAACATTGTGAACAGCAGTACCTAATGGGACATTATATAATGGCATTGCATTACCAATTTCTATAGGTACATTAATACCTGAATATATTTTATCTCCCACTGCCAATTTTTTAGGATGTAAGATATAACGTTTTTCACCATCTTGATAATGTAGTAGGGCAATTCTGGCATTTCGATTTGGATCATATTCGACAGATGCGACAATAGCAGGTATATCCAATTTATTACGTTTAAAATCGACCAATCGATAACGTTGTTTATGTCCACCTCCTTTGTGCCGTACGGTTATTAAACCACGATTATTTCTACCTGCACAAGACAATTTTTTACGGAGTAATGATTTTTCTGGTTTTGATTTTGTAATTTCAACAAAGTCAGAACTAGATCGATTTCGAGTACCTGGAGTATAAGATTTATAGATGCGTATTCCCATAAAATGTTAATTTATTTAATTTTCAGAAAATAGGTTAATTGTATTATTTTTTTCTAACGTAACAACAGCTTTTTTATAACGAGGTTTTGAGCCTACGAACTTACCTAATCTTTTACGTTTTAATGGTAACAAACATGTATTGATACTTATTACTTTTACATTAAATAAAAATTCAATAGCATTTTTTATATCTGTTTTTGTAGCAACACGAGAAGTTAAAAAAGTGTATTGATTTAACTCAAGTAATCTTGTGGCTTTATCAGTAATTAATGGATACTTTACTAAATCAATTAAAGCATGCATATCTTTGTGTTTATTGTTCATTGAATACCTCCTTAACATCATTTAGTGCTTTACACGTAAAAATTATATGATGTGCTTGTAGAATTTTTTTCAGATCTAGACCAGTCGTGTAAATTAAATCAACATTAGATATATTTTTTACATATCTCCAAAGACCACTGGCAGTAGGTTCAGCAACAAAAAGAATTTTTTGATCTTTTTTGTAATTCTCAATTAAGTTTGAGCATTTAATAACTAGATCTCTAGTTTTCAAATTTGTAAAATCTAAATTATCTAAGTTAATTACTTTAGTATTATTAGATTTTAAATATAAAGCTGTTGTTAAAGCTAAAAGTCGTTCCTTTTTATTAGTCTTATTTGAAAAGGTTCTAGGTTTAGGACCAAAAGTTACGCCCCCTCCTTTCCAAAGTGGAGAATTGCTCGAACCGGCTCTAGCATTTCCTGTACCTTTTTGTTTCCAAGGTTTTTTACCACCACCTTCAACTTCACTTCGTGTTTTTGTGCACGCATTACCACTTCGATTATTAATTAATTGATTTGTTAAAACGCGATGTAATAAATATCTTGATTTTTTACTTACATTTAAATTAAGTGAGTCATGTGATTTTGTATCCATTTTATTTAATGAAACAAAATCCTGGATTTCGTACTGAACTAAATTTTTTATTTTGTTTGATCCCATGATATGTTGTATTTAATGAGCTTTTATTTAATACTAAGAATATTTCCTCGTTTGCCTGGTACGCATCCTTTTAGTACCAATACATTATTATCTTTGTCCAAATGTACGACTGTTAAATTTTTTGTAGTGACTTGATGTCCACCTAATCTACCAGCCATTTTTTTACCTTTATGAACTTTAGCCGGTGTACTACCTTGTCCAATCGAACCTGGTTCACGATGATTTTTCGATCCATGTGTCATCGGACCACGTGTAAAATTATGTCGCTTTACAGTACCAGCAAATCCCTTACCAATTGAAACTCCAGAAACAGAAACAATTTGTCCTAATTCAAAGATGGACACATCTAACTGTTGTGCAATCGTGAAAGTATGCGTAGCATCAACTTTGTATTCTTTTAAATGCTTTAATGGTGGTAAATTATTAACTTGTAAGTGACCCAATTGTGGTTTTGTTAACTTTTTAGCATCAACTTGTTGATACCCAATTTGAATAGCATTGTAGTTATCCTTTGTATCAGATTTTAGATTTGTAACATAACAAGGACCTACTTTTAATATTGTAACTGGAATAGCAGAACCATTATCATCAAAAATTTGGGTCATGCCCAATTTTGTACCTAATAAACCTATTTTCATAATTTAATGTTCTAGAAAATTGTAAAATATGCAACTAACGACTATTTCATAATAATATGAATAAAGAAAAAAAAAAATAACCTTTAGATATCTGTAAATGTTATTTAAATGCTATAACAACGTCGGTTGTACCTACTTTTTAAATACACACCAACAAGATAAGATCTTATAAATACTAAAAATGATTTAAAAGTTTACATTAATTCATATGGGAAAAGTAGTTGGTATTGATTTAGGTACTACAAATTCAGTAGTGGCAGTGATGGAAGGTGGAAAACCTGCGGTAATTCAAAATGCTGAAGGATTTAGAACTACACCTTCAGTTGTCGCATACACAAAAACAGGAGATAGATTGGTTGGTCAAATAGCCAAAAGACAAGCTGTTATTAATCCCGATAATACATTTTATTCGGTGAAAAGATTCATAGGCCGGCGTTCAGAAGAAGTGTCAGAAGAATTAAAACAAGTATCTTATATTGTAAAAACAGATAGTAATGGAAATATTAAATTAGATTGTCCATCATTAAAAAAGGAATTTGCTTCAGAAGAAATATCTGCTGAAGTATTACGAAAATTAGTAGATGATGCTAGTAAATACCTTGGAGAATCTGTAAAACAAGCGGTAATTACAGTTCCAGCTTACTTTAATGATTCGCAAAGGCAAGCAACTAAAGATGCAGGTCGAATTGCAGGTTTAGAAGTACTAAGAATTATAAATGAGCCTACAGCAGCTTCTTTAGCTTACGGTTTGGATAAAAAAAATAATGAAACCATATTAGTGTTTGATTTAGGTGGAGGAACATTTGATGTTTCAGTATTAGAGGTTGGAGATGGAGTTTTCGAAGTTTTGTCAACATCAGGTGACACTCATTTGGGTGGAGATGATTTTGATGATAAGATTGTACAGTGGTTGTTAAAAGAGTTTGAAACAGAACACAGTATAAACTTAAAATCCGATCGGCAAGCTTTACAAAGGTTAACAGAAGCGTCGGAAAAAGCAAAAATTGAATTATCCAACTTAAGTCAAACTGAGATTAATTTACCTTTTTTAACAGCGACTGAAACTGGGCCAAAACATTTAGAACGTTCAATAACTAGAGCAAAATTTGAGGAATTATGTTCTGATTTAATTAATCGAGTAAAAATACCAGTTGAAAATGCTTTAAAAGATGCAAAATTAGACTCAAGTAAAATTGATGAAGTAGTATTAGTTGGTGGATCAACTCGTATACCGGCTATTCAAGAACTAGTAAAAAGAATATTAAATAAAACACCAAATCAAACAGTTAATCCTGATGAAGTAGTAGCAATTGGAGCTGCTGTGCAAGCTGGTGTTTTAGCAGGTGAAGTAAAAGATATATTATTACTAGATGTAACACCGTTATCATTAGGTGTTGAAACATTAGGTGGCGTGACAACAAGAATAATACCAAGAAATACAACAATACCTACTAAAAAATCTGAAGTATTTTCAACTGCCGTAGATAATCAACCTAATGTTGAGATACATGTATTACAAGGTGAACGTGAATTTGCGAAAGATAACAAAAGCTTAGGTACATTTCGATTAGATGGTATATTGCCAGCTCCAAGAGGAGTACCACAAATTGAGGTAACTTTTGATATAGATGCAAATGGAATATTATCTGTAACTGCAAAAGATAAAGGTACAGGTAAAGAGCAATCAATTACAATAACAGGAGCTTCAACTTTACCATCAGATGAAGTAGAACGTATGGTAAATGAAGCACAAAATAGTGCTAAGGAAGATAAAGAAAAGAGAGATAAAATTGATCTAAAGAATCAAAGTGATTCTTTATGCTATCAATCAGAAAAACAACTCAAAGAATTAGAAGGAAAAATAGACGATACAAATAAAAATAAAATTAGTTCTATGATTTCTGAATTACGTAATGCAATTAATAATGAAAATTACGACGAAATGAGAGATCTAAATTCAAAACTACAAACAGCTTTAATGGATTTAGGCAAAAGCGTTTATGAAAAAACAAGCAAAGAACAAACAAGTACAAGTTCACCTACAAACTCAAACGATAGCGTAATAGATGCAGATTTTTCAGAAACAAAATGATAAAATAAATTAATTAGAATGTTTTATTAACTTTGTTTCGAAAAAAATTTCCTACGGAAAAAGTTGGTATTCTTGAAGCTGGTAAAAATAGCTTTTCACCTGTTCTAGGATTTCGTCCTTCTCGAGCTTTCCGTTCACGGGCTTCAAAAGATCCAAAACCAACTAAAGTAACTTTTTCACCGGTTGCAACTGTATCTACAATAATTTCGAGCATACTAGTAATAATTTTTTCAATATCAGTTTTCGAATATTTTGTGTAATATGCTATCTTAGAAATTAACTGGGATTTATTCATATAACATGATTAAAAATTTTACAGTTTAGAAACGAATAATATTTTAAGTAAAATCACAACTTTACTTAAAATATTTTAATTTTTACAAATAACTATCAATATTGATTAAGCGGCAACTTTTTGACTGATAAAGTCCACAGCCTGTTGTAAATTCGAAATTTGTTCAGCTGCATCATCAGGAATTTCAATATTAAAAGCTTCTTCAATTGCCATTACTAACTCAACAGTGTCTAAAGAATCAGCTCCCAAATCATTAGCAAAATTAGCGTCTTTAGTAACTTGACTTTTATCAACACCTAATTGTTCAGAAATAATAGTTTGTACTTTTTCAAATATTTCTTGCTCGTTCATAAAATTTAATGAATAATTTATATTTATTTCAATAAACAATAAATGAATTCTGACAAATAATCAAGTTTTATAAATACTATTACAATAGGTAAAAAAACACACATTTTAACTATTGTTAAAATAAATAGACTGAAATGATTATAGGATTATATAATATTAGAAACTTACTTAATCTAAATTGATGGATTAAACAAATAAAGTAAGAGTTTTTAGATTGCTGTCTCAAAAGAGGAGAACCTCAATGACAATAAGCTCAACAGAGCAAGAGGCAAAAAAAGTAAATGTGGTTGTTGATAGAAACCCAGTATCAACGTCATTTGAAAAATGGGGTCAACCTGGTCATTTCTCTCGCACTTTAGCGAAAGGTCCAAAAACAACTACATGGATTTGGAATTTACATGCTGATGCACACGACTTTGATAGTCATACTAGTTCACTGGAAGATATATCTCGTAAAATCTTTAGTGCACATTTTGGTCAATTATCGATAATTTTCCTATGGATAAGTGGTATGCATTTTCATGGAGCTAGATTTTCCAATTATTCAGCTTGGTTGAGTAATCCTACGACTGTAAAACCAAGTGCACAAGTTGTTTGGCCTATCGTTGGGCAAGAAATACTAAATGGTGATGTTGGAGGCGGATTCCAAGGTGTACAAGTTACATCAGGGTTTTTCCAGATATGGCGTGCTGAAGGTATTACGAGTGAAGTTGAATTATACTGGTGTGCTGTTGCAGGCTTATTAATGTCTGGTCTTATGATTTTTGCAGGTTGGTTCCATTACCACAAAGCAGCTCCTAAGCTGGAATGGTTCCAAAATGCAGAATCAATGTTAAATCATCATTTATCAGGACTATTAGGATTAGGTTGTTTATCATGGGCTGGTCATCAAATCCATGTTGGACTACCAATAAATAAGTTATTGGATGCTGGTGTAGCACCTCAAGAAATTCCATTACCACACGAATTCTTAATGAACCGTGACTTAATGGCACAGCTTTACCCAAGTTTCAATAAAGGTTTGATACCATTTTTCAGTTTGAACTGGAGTGAGTATTCAGATTTTCTAACTTTTAAAGGCGGATTAAATCCTGTTACTGGTGGACTTTGGCTGAGTGATACAGCACATCATCACCTTGCATTAGCAGTATTATTCATAGTTGCTGGTCACATGTATCGTACAAACTGGGGTATTGGTCATAGCATGAAAGAGATTTTAGAAGCTCACAAAGGTCCATTCACAGGTGAAGGACATAAAGGACTTTATGAAATCCTAATCACATCTTGGCACTCTCAACTAGCCATCAATTTAGCTATGATGGGCTCATTGAGTATTATTGTTGCTCATCACATGTATGCAATGCCAGCATATCCGTTTATTGCAACAGATTATCCAACTCAGTTATCGATATTCACACATCATATGTGGATTGGTGGTTTTTGTATTTGTGGTGCTGCTGCTCATGCAGGTATATTTATGGTTCGTGATTACAACCCAGCTCAAAATTACAATAATCTTTTAGATCGTGTTATAAGACATCGTGATGCAATAATTTCTCATCTAAATTGGATCTGTATATTCTTAGGTTTCCATAGTTTCGGCTTGTACATACATAATGATACAATGCGTGCTTTAGGCAGAACGCAAGACATGTTCTCAGATACAGCCATACAATTAAAGCCTGTATTTGCACAATGGGTCCAAAATATTCATACTATTGCTCCGGGAAATACAACACCAAATGCTTTAGCAACTGCTAGTTACGCATTTGGAGGTGACGTTATATCAGTTGGTAACAAAGTTGCGATGATGCCAATTAGCTTAGGTACAGCTGATTTTATGGTACATCATATTCATGCGTTTACAATTCATGTTACAGTTCTGATTTTACTAAAAGGTGTATTATTCTCGCGAAACTCAAGATTAATACCAGATAAAGCTAATTTAGGTTTTAGATTCCCTTGTGATGGTCCTGGTAGAGGAGGAACTTGCCAAAGTTCAGCTTGGGACTCAGTTTTTTTAGGTTTATTCTGGATGTATAACTGTATTTCAGTTGTAATTTTCCATTTCAGCTGGAAGATGCAATCTGATGTGTGGGGTACAGTTCAAAACGATGGAACTGTTACGCATATAACTGGTGGTAACTTTGCACAAAGTTCAATAACAATTAATGGTTGGTTGAGAGACTTCTTATGGGCTGAAGCATCACAAGTTATTCAATCTTATGGTTCTGCCTTATCAGCTTATGGTCTAATATTCTTAGGTGCACATTTTATATGGGCATTTAGTTTAATGTTCCTATTTAGTGGTCGCGGTTATTGGCAAGAATTAATTGAATCTATTGTATGGGCGCACAATAAGCTACATTTTGCACCGGCAATACAACCGAGAGCTTTAAGTATCACACAAGGCCGTGCAGTAGGTTTAGCACACTACCTATTAGGTGGTATTGGTACAACATGGGCATTCTTTTTAGCTCGTATAATATCTGTAGGATAATCTTATAAAATCGATTATGGCAACAAAATTTCCTAAGTTTAGTCAAGCTCTTGCTCAAGATCCAGCTACACGACGTATATGGTATGGATTAGCAACAGCTCATGATTTCGAAAGTCATGACGGAATGACCGAAGAAAATTTATATCAAAAAATATTCGCTTCGCATTTTGGTCATTTAGCTATTATATTTTTATGGACATCAGGTAACTTGTTCCATGTTGCATGGCAAGGTAACTTTGAGCAATGGGTGCTTAACCCATTAAAGGTAAAACCCATTGCACATGCAATCTGGGATCCACATTTTGGTCAACCTGCAGTAAAAGCTTTCACAAAAGGTGGAGTTTCATATCCAGTAAATATTGCAACATCAGGTGTATATCACTGGTGGTATACTATTGGTATGCGCACAAATAACGATCTATATTCGGGTTCAATATTCTTATTAATATTAGCCAGTGTGATGTTATTTGCAGGTTGGTTACATCTACAACCAAAATTTAGACCAGGTTTAGCATGGTTTAAAAATAACGAATCAAGATTAAATCATCACTTATCTGGACTATTCGGGTTCAGTTCAGTAGCATGGTCTGGACACTTAATTCACGTTGCGATTCCAGAATCAAGAGGTTTACATGTTGGTTGGGATAACTTTACAAAAGTTTACCCACATCCCGAAGGACTTAAAGCTTTCTTTACGGGTAATTGGAGTAACTATGCAGCAAACCCAGATACTGCGGACCATATTTTTGGCACTACAGAAGGATCTGGTACAGCAATTCTAACATTTCTAGGTGGATTTCATCCACAAACTCAATCATTATGGCTTACAGATATAGCTCATCACCATTTAGCTATTGGTGTAATTTTTATATTTGCTGGTCATATGTATCGTACAAATTGGGGTATAGGACATAGCTTAAAAGAAATCCTGGACGCACATAGAGCACCAAGTGGTAGATTAGGAAATGGTCATAAGGGTTTATTCGAAACAATAAGCAATTCACTTCATTTCCAATTAGGTTTAGCTTTAGCATCATTAGGGGTTATTACTTCATTAGTCGCACAACATATGTATGCTCTACCTTCTTATGCTTTTATAGCAAAAGATTACGTAACACAAGCAGCATTATACACTCATCATCAATATATTGCTGGTTTCTTAATGGTTGGAGCTTTTGCACATGGAGCAATTTTCTTTGTTAGAGATTATGATCCTGAACAAAATAAAAACAACGTGCTAGCACGTATGTTGGAACACAAAGAAGCAATCATATCACACTTAAGTTGGGTATCATTATTTTTAGGCTTCCACACACTGGGATTATATGTACATAATGATGTTGTAGTAGCATTTGGTACACCTGAAAAACAAATATTAGTAGAACCAGTATTTGCACAATGGATTCAAGCTTCATCTGGTAAAGCTATGTATGGATTTGATGTCCTATTATCAGCTAATACAAGTATTGCTAAAAATGCAAGTAGCAACATATGGTTACCGGGTTGGCTAGAAGCAATTAATAGCGGTAAAAATTCTCTATTTTTACCTATTGGACCAGGTGATTTCCTAGTTCACCATGCAATAGCTCTTGCTTTACACACAACTACATTAATTTTAGTAAAAGGAGCACTAGATGCACGTGGATCAAAATTAATGCCTGATAAAAAAGATTTTGGTTACAGCTTCCCATGTGATGGTCCTGGTCGTGGAGGTACTTGTGATATATCTGCTTGGGATGCATTCTATTTATCTATGTTCTGGATGTTAAACACAATAGGTTGGGTGACATTCTATTGGCATTGGAAACATGTTACAATCTGGCAAGGAAATGCTGGTCAATTTAATGAATCTTCTACATATATAATGGGTTGGTTGCGAGACTATTTATGGTTAAATTCATCACCATTAATTAATGGATATAATCCATTTGGAATGAATAGTTTATCAGTATGGGCTTGGATGTTCTTATTCGGACATCTAATTTGGGCAACTGGCTTCATGTTCTTAATTTCATGGCGTGGTTACTGGCAAGAACTTATCGAAACGCTAGTTTGGGCACATGAAAGAACACCATTAGCTAATTTAGTACGTTGGAGAGATAAACCAGTAGCGTTATCTATTGTTCAAGCTCGTTTAGTAGGATTAGTTCACTTTACTGTTGGTTATATATTTACTTATGCTGCATTTGTAATTGCTTCAACAGCTGGTAAATTTGGCTAAAAAAAGCTTGTTTAAAGTTTTGTAATTAAACTTAAGAACTTGTTAATCATAATAAAAAGTTAACAAGTTCTTAAGTTTTAATTAAAATATGATAATATAATAAAAATAAGAAAAACTAAAATACAAGGCTTATGGCAAAAAAAAGCATGATAGAAAGAGAAAGAAAGCGTGAAGAGTTAGTTAGCAAATATGAAAAAAAACGATTAGAACTTAAAAGTAAATTAAAAAAAACAGCTGAATATGAAGAGAAATTAGAAGTCTATAAAAAAATTCAAGAAATACCTCGCAATGCATTCCCTTCACGTTTACGAAATAGATGTTGGGTAACTGGTCGAAGCAGAGGTTACTATCGTGATTTCGGTTTATCAAGACACGTTCTGCGTGAAATGGTACACGATTGTTTATTACCAGGTGTGACAAAATCAAGCTGGTAAAATTATTTTTAAAGTTAAAGTTGCAAAAAGAGGACTCGAAAGAGTAAACTTTTTGCAACTTTATTTATTTCATTTTATAAACCAAATTGATTGCCTCTTCGATACTGAAGATATGCGGCAACAAATAAACCTGTTAATGTAACTGGTATAAGACCTAAAACAATTCCAAATAAAAGTGGCTCAATCATATTGCAAACTAAGAGAAAAAGAAATGTTATAATCGTGAGATTGTTTTTTATTAATTAAAAACCAAAAATATTAATTTTGATTTCTATACTCTTATTACTATAGCATAAATTAACAAAGTGTTATTAACGAACAAAATCGTTAATAACACTTTATTTAGTCTATCTAAAACCAACAGCAGCTTGCCAAACAAAAGCTAGTAATAAAAAGAATACTGGTATTACTGGGGCTACATCAATAATAGGTTTGAAAATAGCATATGCTTCTGGTAATTTAGCTAAAAATAATATTCCTTCCATGATTGTTATAAATATGAGCAATTTAATTTGTATGATTATAATACTAAAATCATAGCTTATAATACACTTTACCTTAAAGTTAATTAAGTATTGAGATTTATTAGGATTTTTAATGAAACTATAAATTAGTCATTTAATTAACTGTAAAACAAATCAACAAAATTCTGTTTCATTTATTAAATAATTGTAAAAAAAAAGTTGCAATAGTATAACATGTAATAGAGAAGATTAATTTGAGTTAATAGATTTATGGATCAAATAACATCAAATTAGATAACGTTAAAATTAAATATAAACGATAGATTTATTTCATTATGGTTACTATCTTACAATTATTAGTTAGTATTTTAATCTTATTATCATTTGCATTAGTCGTTGGTGTTCCTGTAATTCTAGTATCGCCTGGTGAATGGGAAAGATCGAAAAATTTAGTGTACGCGAGCGCAGGATTATGGTTTGGGCTAGTTATAGTAACAGCGGCTTTTAATTCTTTTGTAATATAACCAGAAAATTTAATAATAAAGATTAGTTGAATTTTTAAAAAATTTCACTAATCTTTATTATTAAAATTGACAGATAAATGTTTTTTAATTATACTTATTTTAGTAAAGTAAAAAAGCGGGTATAGCTCAGTGGTAGAGCGCGACCTTGCCAAGGTCGATGCCGCGCGTTCGAATCGCGTTACCCGCTCTTAAAAATCAGCAAAATTTCTTAAACGAATAAACAAAAGAAATCTGAGATAAACTTTTTTAGATTAAAACTCAGGATACAAAAAGTGTAAGGAGAGAGTGGGATTCGAACCCACGGAAACCGCGAAGTTTCTTCTGATTTCAAATCAGACGCATTAGACCAGCTCTGCCACCTCTCCATTTTTAGCTTCGATGAAAAACGCTAAATGTTTGGTTAATCTAAACATTAGCGCTTTCTATATACTATTATTTAATCACAAAAAGATTTATTTGTAAACTTAATTTGTGCTGGGTTTAAATTTTTTCCAATAGAATGTGATACATTTCCAACACCAATACGACCAGGATTTACTTTTTCAGGGAAAACTCCATCTTTAGGGTGTAAATATTGAACCTCTCCACTTGGAAATATTCTATAAATTTTATAATCTGTAATCTTAAAAGACGTCTTAACTTGAGTCCCTAAAGCTAAACATTGCTCTTTACGAGCTAAATAAAGTAAGTTTTCTCCTTTGCGCATAATAGCAGCACCGCCTGTTGGCATTTCGAATACTTGCTCCTTTGGACTAGTCCATGTAATAGCGTATTTTTCTTCAGTCTCAGCAGCGCGAAGCCAACCGCCTGTACTACCTTCAAAAGTGGGTGAAGGAATTTGTAAATTTAAAGTTTCTGACATAGAATTTAATCAATAAAATGTTTTACTAATTATACACTAAATAATCAGGTTTTCAACTTCAAGAAAAACATAGCGGGGAATGGATTTGAACCATTGGCCTTCGGGTTATGAGCCCGACGAGCTACCAGACTGCTCTACCCCGCGATAGATAATAGGAATTATAACATAAAAGATACAAGGAAAAAATATTAATTAAAAAATAAACCTTAATAATAAACAAATTAAAAATGAAAAATTTATAGTAAAAGAGATTTTTAATCTGGATAAAATTGGTAGAACTGTATAGTCTGCGACTAATCTATCTTTAATTAAGTAATTAATATTTTTTACCCAAACTTGCCCATCATACCAACTTGATTCTTCATATGGTAATGCTGACTTCAATAAACGTACATATATATAACGAAAACCTAGATAAGTTCGTAAGCAAATTAAACATATGAACAAGGTTGATAGAATTAAACTGTACAAACCTGTTTCATATTTCGAATCTAAAAAGTTTAAACAAATGCAAAAAAATAAAAATAGACATAGTTGCATTTTGAGTAAAAATTTATAATACAGTTTTCCTATCTTACATGCCCAAGAAAAATCCCACGCGGAAGTTAATTTATTGTACTCATTAATTGGTAACTGGTTTTCAGGTACTGGACAATTCATATACTAATTTATTAAAATTCATTATTTATGGATAAAACGACAGTTAAAATAAAAAATAGCAAAATCAAAAACCATGTAGCTTTGTTCAACGTTTGTTCGGCACTTCGTGTACTACCAAATATTTGGTTTTGAGTACCAAACCCTTGTGATTTCGGGTTATGAATCATAATTGCAAATAACAATAAAATTCCTGTGATTAACCAAATTATATTCAACATAAAATTAACTTTTCAAAATATGATAACTAAACAATAGTTATTTTGTTTAGTTATTGTCAAGTTTTTTATTCACCTTGTAATTTTAATAAAGCAAAACCTAGCGTTAAACCAATTAAAGTTATTATAAAACTAATACTTGCACTTGCTATAAACTCATTTCCCATAAAACCTCCGTAATTTATAATTTTAAACTATGATTAAAAACCATTTCTTCCCCAAACTACTAGAGCAAGAGAAAAAGTAAATACAACCATTAATGCTGACCAACCTAAACTTAAAATATCCATAAAAATAATGAAAAAATTATATTAATTTAAAATAATTATAAAGTTTTTAATTAATACGTTCTTATTTGTAATTTTAAACAATAAATAAGATTAACAATATATTAACATTATTATACTACATGTAATCTATTTAAATATTTTGCAAATGTTCAGATACCGAATTAAATTGCTAAAATAATAAAGGATAAACAAATTCAACTATATCTTTACATGTCAAATAATTTAGCTATACAACTGAGAGAAGGAACAAGTAAGTCACACAGCATGGCCGAAAACGTTAGTTTTGTAAAATCATTTCTAAGTGGCGTGATAGACACAAATTCATATAAGAAAATGATGTCAAATTTATACTTTGTTTATAAAGCTATGGAGGAAGAAATGGAATACCATAAAGAAAACGATCTAATTAAACCAATTTACTTTGTAGAATTAAATAGATCAGAAAGTTTGGCCTTAGATTTAAATTTCTATTATGGTGATACTTGGAAGGATATTATCGAGCCATCAGAGGCAACACGAGTTTATATTAATCGTATAAAAAAAATAAGTAAAGAAAAACCATTGCTTTTAATTGCACACGCCTACACAAGATATTTAGGTGACCTATCAGGTGGACAAATTCTCAAAAAGATTGCACAAAGAGCTTTAAATGTTCCAAATTCTCAAGGGTTAGCATTTTATGAATTTGACAAAATTGACGATGAACAAGCGTTCAAACAAAAATATAAGAAAGCTTTAGATACTTTACCTGTCACGGATAAAATGATTAGCCAAATTGTAGCTGAAGCAAATATCGCGTTCAATTTAAATATGCGCATGTTCCAAGAATTAGAAATGAGTTACATACGTATATTCACTAAAATATTAATGCAATTTTTAATAAATAGTAAAGATAAACTACGCGTAATGCTAAATTTTAGTTAAAAAAATTATTCGTATATATTAATTATTATAGTATAACTCATTTATTAAAATTGAGTTATACTAATTTCATCTAAATTGAAACCTTTATAAATTATTCAATTAATAATATGCCAAAATTGAAAACACGCAAATCCGCAAGAAAAAGATTTTATATTAGTGCGAAGGGCAAATTTGTAAGAAAACGCGCTTTTAAGAGTCATATCCTTGAAAAAAAGACAAGTAAAAGAAAAAGAAACTTAAAAAGAAAAATGATTGTATTTAAAGGTGAAAATTTAGCTTTAAAAACAATGTTACCTTATTTACGCTAACTAAATTAAGCTTATAAAAAAAGGAGAAAAATTAAATGGTACGAATTAAACGCGGAAATATAGCTCGAAAACGTCATAAAAAAATTCTTAAATTAGCTAAAGGATTTCGAGGAAGCCATTCAAAATTATTTAGAATTGCCAATCAACAAGTAATGAAAGCTCTACGTTATGGATATCATGGAAGAAAAAGACGAAAAAGAGAATTTCGAAGTTTATGGATAACTCGTATTAATGCTGCCGTTCGAATAGAAGGTACTAATTATAGTTGTTTCATCAATTCATTAAAACGTCAACATATAGCGTTAAATCGAAAAATGCTTGCTCAACTAGCTGTTTCAGATCAGAACGCCTTTAAACAACTAACTAAGATTACGCATTAAAATAAACACACTAAGTAATTTAACATACTTAGTGTGTTTATTTTAATGCGTAGTATTGATTACATTATTAAAAATTCATCTCAGCTAATTGAACCTTCTCAAATTGCTTTTTCTTAAGTACTAATAAAATTTGTGCAAGAATCACAGTAAAGAAAAATGCAATTAAACCTTTAACGCGAGCCGGACTTTGTAACACAATTTCCGTTTCAACTTGTCCAAAACCACCAACATTTGGATCATTTGTTAACTGTTGATCAGCAACCAAAGTTTGACCTTCCTTAACAAGAATATCAGGGCCAAAAGGAACTTTCACCGTTATTATATCACCTGTTTTGCTTTTAATAGAAAAACTCGTTACGTTATCAGATTTTTCTAATTTTACAATTTGTCCATCAATTGGAGACGTATAAACTGTATTGTTACTTTTTTCACCAGTCGGATTCACTTGTCCACGGCCACGGTTAGCGCCAACATAAACTGGATATTTAATAAAGTGTACATTTTTATTTTCAGCAGGGTTCGGTGATAAAACAGGGAAAACTAATTTTTGATGATCTTTACCTGGTACAGGACCTACAACAAGAATATTCGGATTTGCTTCATTATAGGGTGTAATAATCAAACCTTTTGTTTTTTCCTTTAATTCTGAAGATATTCTATCTTTTGGAGCTAATGTAAAACCCTCTGGTAAAATAACTACTGCACCAACATTTAAAGGTCCTTTAGTACCATTTCCTGTTACTTGTTGTAAGGATAAATCGTAAGGTACTTCTACAACTGCTTCAAACACCGTATCTGGTAATACAGCTTGTGGTACCTCTATTTCAACTGGTTTTTGTGCTAAATGACAATTTGCACAAACGATACGTCCAGTTGCTTCTCTTGGATTTTCGTATGCTTGTTGAGCAAATACAGGAAAAGCTTGTGCTTGAATTGAATAAAAACAAACAGATAAGATCAAAGATAAATAAGCAAAGGGTTTTAAAAACGTACTAAACGCAGTCTTATATTTAAGCAAGAATAAATTAATCATTTGTAGTATAGTGATAAAAATATTTGGTTTCAGAATAAAAAATTAAAGTCCATATAAATTAACTGAAATCAAACTAATGCAACAATTAGTCTTTTTTTTATTTTAACTTAAAAAATATTTTACTAGTTATTATTTTTTTGACTTCCTTCTACAACTAGAACTAAACTAGCACCACCAAAATAAAGTATCAAAATTATAGATGATAATAAAATTTGTGTTAACGGATCCACTGAAGGAGTTAAAACTGCGCCAACTACGGTAGATAGTAAGATTACATAACGCCAAATTGAAAACATAGTCTTACCAGAAACTATACGTAAAAAGCCAAGAACAAGTTGTAATACTGGTAATTGAAAAGCCAAAGCTGTACCAAATAATAGCACTAGAATAAATTCAAAATACTGTTCAAAAGACCAAAACGGCTCAACTACATCAGAGCCATATTTAATAAAAAAATTTAAAGAAGCAGGTACCAAAATATAATACCCAAAAATTAAACCAAGTAAAAACAAAATCATAGATCCAATTATAATTGGTAGGAGAGTTTTTCTTTCATCTTTTGTCATCCCTGGCAATACAAAAAGCAGTATTTGATATACAATAAATGGACTGCTTATTAAAATTCCACTATACGCAGCAACTTTTATTGAGGCAAAAAAATATTCTCCAGGAGCAAACTGTAAAAACTTTATACCAGCCGCTGGTTCTTGTAATGTTTTTACAATATTTTTTACAAAGATGATACAACTAATTATCATCGTTGTTAGAACTGAAAAAGACCAAAAAGCACGTTGCCGAATTTCTTCTAAATGTTCAGCTAAAGACATTTCTGCTTCAACTTGTTTAAAATTAAGTGTATAAGGTATCAAAACACTATTAGACCTAGTTTTCATATAATAATATAAATAAAAACGAAATTTATTACTGAATAGTAAAATGAACTTGTAATGAAACTTAAAAGTTTTCATTACAAGTACTGTTAAATTAAAAAGCAATTGCTATGCACTTACAGCTTGGAGTCTAGCACGTGCTTTTCTCAAATTTTGTGTGGCTTCAATACGCTCTTTATTTGTAGTAGCTTCGTTAAATTTTACGGTCATTTCTTCCAGATCTCTTTGAGCTTGATCACGATCAATTTGCGAAGCTTCTTCAGCTCCATTAACCAAAATAGTTAATTCATCATTTTCAATTTCCGCAAAACCACCTAAAAGCACAATTGGTGTCCAATCTCTATCAACTCTTACTCTCATTACACCAATATCTAAAGCTGTTAATAATGGAGCATGACCTTTTAAGATACCTAATTGACCAGTACTACTAGGTAAAATAACTTCTTCTGCATTTGCATCCCATACTGTTCTGTCAGGAGCAATTATGCTTATGTGTATAGACATATATTTAGACCTTATCCTTTCAAGCTTTTTGCTTTTTCTATAGCTTCATCAATATTACCTACTAAATAGAATGATTGTTCAGGTAATTCATCAAGCTCACCGTTTAAAATCATATTAAAACCTTTCATTGTATCAGCTAATGACACATACTTACCAGGTGATCCTGTGAACACTTCAGCAACAAAGAATGGTTGTGATAAGAAACGTTCAATTTTTCTTGCTCTCGCAACAATTTGACGATCCTCTTCTGAAAGTTCATCTAAACCTAAAATTGCAATAATATCTTGTAATTCTTTATAACGTTGTAATGTTTCTTTTACATTTTGCGCACATGAATAATGTTCTTGGCCAACGATATTAATTTGTAACATTGTTGAAGTTGAATCTAAAGGATCTACTGCAGGATAAATACCTTTTGCCGCCAAGTTACGTGATAATACTGTTGTGGCATCTAAATGCGAGAACGTCGTTGCTGGAGCCGGATCAGTTAAGTCATCAGCAGGAACATATACAGCTTGAATTGATGTAATAGAACCTTCTGTTGTAGATGTAATACGCTCTTGCAGTGATCCCATCTCTGTAGCTAGAGTTGGTTGATATCCAACGGCTGAAGGCATACGACCTAAAAGTGCAGAAACTTCAGAACCTGCTTGTACAAATCTAAAAATATTATCAATAAATAGAAGTACATCTTGTTTATTCACATCACGGAAATACTCAGCCATCGTTAATGCTGTTAAACCAACTCGCATACGAGCCCCAGGTGGTTCATTCATTTGGCCGTAAACAAGAGCTACTTTAGATTCACCTAAATTGCTCTCATTTATAACTTTAGATTCTTTCATTTCCATGTATAAGTCATTACCTTCACGAGTACGTTCGCCTACACCACCAAATACAGAAACCCCACCATGAGCTTTAGCAATATTATTAATCAATTCCATAATTAGAACTGTTTTACCTACACCAGCCCCACCAAATAAACCAATTTTACCTCCACGTCTATATGGTGCTAGTAAATCAACTACTTTAATACCAGTTTCGAAAATTGAAGGTTTCGTTTCCAGTTGTGTAAAAGCTGGAGAACCACGGTGAATTGGTAAAGTTTGATCAAGAGCTACATCACCCATGTTATCTACAGGTTGGCCTAATACATTAAATATACGACCTAAAGTAGCTTTACCTACAGGAACACTGATAGGAGCTTGAGTGTCTGTAACTTCCATACCACGCTTTAATCCATCAGTTGATGTCATTGAGACAGCACGAACTTTATTATTTCCTAATAACTGTTGAACTTCGCAAGTTACAGCATTCTCACCTGATCCAATAATAATAGCGTTGTAAATTTGTGGTAACTTACCTGTAGTAAATTCCACGTCTACCACTGGACCAATAATTTGTGTAATATAACCTATATTAGTAGCTGTGTTAGTCATAAATGAAAAATTAAATGTTCTTAGAAATTTATGTTTTTGAGTAGAGTTTCGTAATAAATAGTATTTGAGAATAATTATAGATTATCTTTTCGTTATATATCTAAAGACACTGTAGTAATGTTTCAAATACCGATTTTAAATAATATGAATCACTTAATAGGTCAAATGGTCAATGTATCAGAGCGACCAGTTGTTTTTAACCAGTTTTGAGCTTCAATATAATTATTTGGAGATAATCGAATCGCTTGTTTCCAATATTCTGCTGCTTTATCAAATAAAGTTCTGGCTAAATCTAATTCTTTTTTTTCCGAAGCCTTAACACCTTGATAATGATAAATAACTGCTATATTATTCAAAGCTGCAGGAAGCTGCGAATTTAAATCTAAAGCTTGATGGTAATATTCCAAAGCCTTAACGTATTCTCCATTACTGGCATATATTAAACCTATGTTATATAGTATATAACTACGATCATATGGATCTTCTTCTAATCTTAATGCCTCATAATAATTTTCCAAAGCTTCGGCATATTCACCTTCTGATTGAGCTGACATCCCATCTCTATAGTAGGAAAAAGCTTCTTTTTCTTGTTTTGTCGCAGGTAATATTTTAAGTACCAAATCTGCTAAAACGGTAAAAGTTTTATCAATGAAATTATCATTTTTTTGAAATCTAGGCATTTTTTACCTCAATTTTCAGATATAGTCTATACTATTCAATAATAGCAGGCTTTATATTAAGATCTAAAAATTGCACCAATTTCAAAGTCACAAAAAAAGTCTACATCATATAACAAACATAAAAATTCAAAATTTATATGAAATTTGATAACCATACATATATTCAAAATTACACAAGTAGTGACGACGAGACTATCGTTTTAATTAATCCATTAATACTTAATCTATTCAATAAAACAAATTACGATATTAGTCAGTCAAATAAACAAAAAGATAGTATCTATCATTTAGATATTAATATTAAAACCAATTCAAAATTAGATAAAAAAAGTAAAAAAATAGATCGTAACCAAGACGAAGTAGATGAATTAGCAAAATCAAAAACAAAAAGTAAGAAAAAAGTTCAGGTTGAATTCGAAACTGATGATGAATATTTAAATGTGTTCAACAAACCAAAACACTTCGATATTGTAGAAAAAAATATAAGAAAAACAGAAATTTTAAATGAAATCAAAACAATTAATTCCGCAACCGGAAAAAAAAATAAAAAACTTCTATCAAGAAAAAAAGAGGAAATAGTTGAAGATAATCAAATACCTAAAGAATTACGGATTAACTCTTCATTAACAGTTCAAGAATTTGCAGAACTAACATGTATAAGTGATATTGAAATTATAAGAACATTATTTTTGAAAGGTCAAGCAGTTACCGTCAACCAAATTTTAGATATTAATACAATTATTGAGCTTGGAAAAGATTTTCACATTAATATACAGATAGAAGAAAAAAATGGACTAAATGAAGTAAACATTGAAAAAAACAATTTTATAAAATTTAGTGAAAACACAATTAGACGTGCCCCAATTGTAACTATTCTAGGTCACGTCGACCATGGTAAAACTACACTTTTGGATAAGATTCGACAAACACAAATTGCTCAAAAAGAAGCAGGAGGTATTACACAAAAAATTGCAGCATATAAAGTTAATGTTCAATACAAGAATGAAAATAGAAATATTGTTTTCTTAGATACGCCAGGTCACGAAGCATTTAGTAATATGCGATCAAGAGGAATTAATGTAACAGACATAGTAATATTATTAGTAGCGGCAGATGATGGGGTAAAACCACAAACTATTGAAGCTATAAATGCAATCAAAGCTGCTAAATTACCCATAATTGTAGCAATTAATAAAATTGATAAGGACCAAGCAAATATAGAAAAAGTACAACAAGAATTAAGTAAATATGAATTGATTCCAGAAAGTTGGGGTGGTCAAACTCCTATGATACCAATTAGTGCAAGTCAAGGAACAAATATTGATTCATTATTAGAATTAATATTACTAATGGCGGACATAGAAAATTATCAAGCAATTGAAGAAGATTTAGCGAGTGGAACCATATTAGAATCTCATATTGATCGAACAAGAGGTCCAATAGCGTCAATCCTAGTTCAAAATGGGACGTTAAAACTAGGTGATATTATAGTAACCGGAACTAGCTTGGGTAAAATTCGTGGTATGTTAGATAGTGAAGGTAACAAAATAAATACTTTAACGCCTTCAAGCCCAGGTATAATTTGGGGTCTAAATAAATCCTTGAACAGCGGTGATAAATTTCAAACATTTTCTAATGAAAAAGATGCTAAGACATATTTTTCAAAAGAATCTGAAAACAATAAAAAAATAACATACAATTACATTTCAGAAAATCCAAGCAATCAAATTTTAGAGGAATCAAGTAAAAAAATACTAAACTTTATATTAAAAACAGATACACAAGGATCTATTGAAGCCATAGTAAACGCTATCAGTAGAATAAAAACAAAACAATTACAAATAAAAATTTTATATTCAAATTTAGGAGAAGTAACAGAAACAGATGTTGAATTTGCAAGTACAACAAATGCTTTTGTACTAGCATTTAATACAAGATTAGCACCTGGTGCTAAAAAAACAGCAAGGCAATTAAATATAGATATACGCGAGTACAATGTTGTGTATGATCTAGTTGAAGATATTGAAAGTCTTATAGCTCAGCACTCAGAGCCAGAGTATAAAAAATTGAAGATTGGTGCAGCAACTGTAAAAGCAGTCTTTCCACTTGGTAAGAATTTTGTAGCTGGTATTATAATAAACGAAGGTAAAATTGTGCGTTCAGCCCATATACAAGTACAACGAAAGAGTGGACTAGTATTCGAAGGTGATATCACAACAATTAAGATTGTAAAAAAAGATGTGGAAGAAGTTTCAGAAGGAAATGAATGCGGTTTATTCATTGAGGAATTTTCTGAATGGAAAGTAGGAGATAGTATTGAAATTTTTGAGCTAATTCAAATCTAACAAAATCTAAGCTACTCCACTGATATTAATTATACGTAGAGTAGCTAAATATTAAAGTATCATATCTCTATTTATGAAAGGTAACAATGATAAAATTCGAGCACGTTTTACTGCTTTCGTTAATCGAGATTGTTGTTTCATAGTTAAACCAGTTATACGACGCGGTAAAATTTTTCCTTGCTCCGTCAAGAATTTACTTAACAACTCAACATCTTTGTAATCAATAAAATCATCTTTTTTAATGGGAGAATTTTTTCTTCTAAATATAGCCATAAATTACATTTATTTTATTAAATTAGTTTATTTTATTTCTTTAAATATTTCATGTTGTTGAGTTAAAGGACAATATTTTTTTAACTCAATCCGATTTGGTGTATTTCTACGATTCTTTGTCGTATGATAACGATAAACTCCTTGATCTGTTTTACATTCTAGAGTAACAACTATTCGAACTCCTTTTCCTTTTGCCATACTATATTTTAAATTTCACTATTTTTATTAAATAATATTATAAAATAATTTAATTTATTCCATTATTTCTTATATGTTATAATCTTTTATTACAAATAGTAAAGCTTTTAGTGAAAAGATTCAGTTGCAATAAATTAAAAAATAATAAGATATGGCAAATTCAGCATCAGCTATAAAACGAATTGAATTAAATGAACGAAATCGATTACGTAATAAAACTTACAAATCGATGTTAAAAACATATTATAAAAAGTGCATAGTAGCTATTGAGACAACTAATAATAATGATCTTGAAACTAGTAATTTAAGAGAATTAGTAGCAATCACACAAAGTAAAATTGATAAAGCTGTACAGAAAGGGATAATACATTCAAATAATGGGTCCGCTAAAAAAGCTAAATTAACAAAACGATTAAAAGAAAAAAAAATAAGTTTATAATTATAAGTAAATCAGTATCTATTAGTTTACTAAAATTAGTAGACTAATAGCAAATTCTTGTTATTTTTATTAGTTTCTTTAACATTAAGTTAAACATTAAATAAAACGAAACCTTAAATCAATAGTTATGTTTAACACTACATTTGCAAATCGCACACTTCCCGATTTAGTAGAGATCCAGCGAGCAAGTTTTTGTTGGTTTTTAAATGAAGGGCTAGCAGAAGAAATTCAAAGTTTTTCACCAATTGTCAATTATACTGGAAACTTAGAACTACATCTTTTTGGAGATCAATATACATTACGTTATCCAAAGCATAACATCAATGAATGTAAAAGACGAGATACCACATACTCAGTCCAAATTTACGTACCGGCTCAATTAATTAATCGTGAAACCGGTGTAATAAAGGAACAGGAAGTTTTTATTGGGGATTTACCATTAATGACTGATCGAGGAACTTTTATTATTAACGGAGCTGAAAGAGTAATTGTTAACCAAATTGTACGTAGTCCTGGAATTTATTACAAATCAGAACTGGATAAACAAGGCCGACGGACTTATTCAAGTAGTTTGATTTCCAATCGTGGAGCATGGGTGAAATTCGAAACAGATCGTAATGACCTGGTCTGGGTGAGAATAGATAAAACACGTAAAATACCCGCACATGTATTTCTCAAAGCAATGGGATTGAGCGATACAGACATATATAATGGTCTTCGTCATCCTGAATATCTAAAAAAAACGTTTCGTTTTGAAGGTAACTATACCACTGAAACAGCTCTTATACAAATGTATAACAAACTTAGACCAGGTGAACCAGCAACAGTAACAGGTGGACAACAACTTCTATACTCACGTTTCTTCGATCCAAAACGATATGATCTAGGTAAAGTGGGACGATACAAACTAAACAAAAAGTTAAATTTAAGCGTACCAGAAAATGTTCGAGTATTAACACCGCAAGATACATTAGCGGCTATTGATTATTTAATTAATCTAAAATTCGAAATTGGCGAAACGGATGATATCGACCATCTAGGTAATAGAAGAGTAAGATCTGTTGGTGAACTGTTACAAAATCAAGTTCGCATTGGGTTAAATCGTTTAGAACGAATTATTCGAGAACGTATGACTATATGTGATATAACTTCTTTAACACCTAATACGTTGGTTAATCCTAAGCCTATTATCGCTTCAATTCGTGAATTTTTTGGATCCAGCCAACTATCACAATTTATGGATCAAACTAATCCGTTAGCTGAACTAACTCACAAACGAAGAATTAGTGCTTTAGGACCTGGAGGTCTTAATCGTGATAGAGCAGGTTTTGGTGTGAGAGATATACATCCTAGTCATTATGGACGTATCTGTCCAATTGAAACTCCTGAAGGGCCAAATGCCGGATTAATTGGAGTACTAGCAACACACGCACGCATTAATACATATGGATTTATTGAAGCTCCATTTTTTAAAGTTCAAGACGGACAAGTATACAATCACAGTCAACCAATCTACTTAACAGCTGATCAAGAAGATAAATATCGGATAGCACCAGGTGACATAACACTAGATGAAACTAATCGAATAGCTACAAAAATTGTACCTATAAAATATAGACAAGAATTTACTACGACTAAACCAAACCAAGTCGATTTCATTGCTGTTTCACCAATACAAGTTATTTCCATTGCTACTTCTCTGATACCATTCTTAGAACATGATGATGCAAACCGAGCTTTAATGGGTTCAAATATGCAAAGACAAGCCGTACCCCTACTTTATCCAGAGAGTCCATTAGTTGGTACAGGATTAGAGGCACAGGCTGCACGCGACTCTGGAATGGTCGTCGTTAGCATCGAAGATGGACAAGTTACATTTGTTTCAGGTGATAAAATTTGTGTAACAAACAAAAAAGGTGATGAAATCGCTTATTATCTTCAAAAATATCAACGATCTAACCAAGATACTTGTATAAATCAAAGGCCAACTGTATGGCTAGGTGAAGATGTTATAGAAGGACAAGTTATTGCAGATGGTGCAGCTACAGAAGGTGGTGAATTAGCTTTAGGGCAAAACATATTAGTAGCATATTTACCTTGGGAAGGATACAATTATGAAGACGCATTTTTAATAAATGAACGACTAGTTTATAATGACGTTTATACTTCGGTTCACATAGAAAAGTACGAAATTGAAGCTAGACAAACAAAACTTGGATCAGAAGAAATTACTAGAGAATTACCTAATGTAGGTGAAGCGGCCTTAAGAAAATTAGATGAAAATGGCATCATTGTAATAGGTTCATGGGTTGAAGCTGGTGATATTTTAATAGGTAAAGTAACTCCTAAGGGTGAATCTGATCAACCACCAGAAGGAAAATTACTACGTGCAATATTTGGTGAAAAAGCTCGTGATGTACGTGATACGTCTTTAAGAGTTCCTAATGGGGGTCGCGGAAGAATTTTAGATGTCCGTATTTTCACACGAGAAAAAGGAGATGAATTACCAACAGGAGCAAATATTGTTATTAGAGTGTATATTGCTCAAAGCCGAAAAATTCAAGTTGGCGATAAAATGGCTGGAAGACATGGTAATAAAGGTATTATATCCCGAATATTACCCAGACAAGATATGCCGTATTTACCAGATGGTACACCAGTAGATCTAGTTTTAAACCCATTAGGTGTTCCTTCACGTATGAATGTGGGTCAAATATTTGAATGTTTACTAGGTCTAGCAGCGGAGAATCTCAACAAACGGTTTAAAATTACACCTTTTGATGAGATGCATGGAGCAGAAGCTTCAAGGGTTCTCGTTAATGAAAAACTAAATGAAGCAAAAATTAAAACAGGCGAAAACTGGTTATTCGATCTTCGTCACCCAGGTAAAATTACACTATATGATGGTAGAACTGGTGAAGCATTTGATAATCCCGTAACAATTGGAGTATCTTATATGTTAAAACTTGTCCATCTAGTGGACGATAAAATTCATGCTCGTTCAACTGGACCATATTCATTAGTTACCCAACAACCATTAGGTGGTAGAGCTCAACATGGTGGACAAAGATTGGGAGAAATGGAAGTATGGGCCCTAGAAGCATTTGGGGCATCTTATACATTACAGGAATTACTTACAGTCAAATCAGATGATATGCAAGGGCGAAATGAGACACTAAACGCAATTGTAAAAGGTAAACCTATTCCAAGACCAGGTACTCCTGAATCATTCAAAGTTTTAATGCGTGAGTTACAATCTTTGGGTTTAGACATCGGAGCGTACAAAATTGAGAATTTACCAGATGGTCAGACAAGAGGAATCGAAGTAGATTTAATGATGAATTATCAACAATCTCGTTTATTCAAACCACTTTATGAATCAATGCAGACGAAAAATAATGAAAATTTATTTCTCTAATTAAAAAAATATAAGACGATAAAATGAGTAAACTTGAACAGTATTTTGACTATGTAAAAATTAACTTGGCGTCACCACAGCGTATAAAAAAATGGGGTGAACGAAGATTACCTAATGGTCAAGTTGTAGGGGAAGTGACTAAACCAGAAACAATAAATTATCGAACTTTAAAACCAGAAATGGATGGGTTGTTTTGTGAACGAATTTTTGGACCAGTTAAAGATTGGGAATGTCACTGTGGAAAATATAAAAGAGTTAGATACAAAGGCATAGTTTGCGAGAGATGTGGAGTTGAAGTAGCAGAATCAAAAGTTAGACGACACCGAATGGGATATATTGAACTAGCAGCCCCAGTTACTCATGTATGGTATTTGAAAAGTTTGCCAAGCTACATTTCAATCCTTTTGGATATCCCTCTAAAAGATGTTGAACAAGTTGTTTATTTTAATTCATATGTGGTAACGAAACCAGGAAATTGTACTAATTTACGTTATAAACAGCTATTATCTGAAGACGAATGGATTGCAATAGAGGATCAACTTTATCAAGAAGATTCAGAATTAACTGGAGTAGAAGTTGGTATAGGAGCTGAAGCAATACAAAAACTATTAAGAGACATTGACTTAGAAGTAGAAGCCGAAAGTCTAAGGGAAGAAATATTAGTAGTCAAAGGCATAAAAAAAGATAAATCGATTAAACGATTACGAGTGATTGATAATTTTATTGCCACGCGATCAGATCCAACTTGGATGATTTTGACAGTGTTACCAGTTATTCCACCTGATTTAAGGCCCATGGTGCAGTTAGATGGTGGAAGATTTGCAACTTCGGATTTGAATGATTTATATAGACGTGTACTTAATAGAAACAATAGATTAATTCGTTTACAAGAAATACTAGCTCCCGAAATTATTATAAGAAATGAAAAACGCATGTTACAAGAATCAGTAGATGCGTTAATTGATAATGGACGGAGGGGTCGAACTGTTATGGGTGCTAATAACCGTCCTTTAAAATCATTATCGGATATTATTGAAGGAAAGCAGGGTAGATTTAGGCAAAATTTACTTGGTAAACGCGTTGATTATTCAGGAAGATCTGTAATCGTAGTAGGCCCACAATTAGAACTAAATCAATGTGGTTTACCACGTGAAATGGCATTAGAATTATTCCAACCATTTGTAATTCACAAATTAATTCAACAAGGTTTAGTAAATAATATAAAAGCGGCTAAAAGATTAATTCAAAAAAATGAATTGATTGTATGGAATGTATTAGAAGAAGTAATTCAAGGTCATCCTATTTTATTAAATCGAGCCCCTACTTTACATCGGCTTGGGATTCAAGCATTTGAACCAATTTTAGTAGAAGGTAGAGCAATAAAATTACATCCATTGGTTTGCCCAGCATTTAATGCAGATTTTGATGGTGACCAAATGGCTGTACATATTCCATTATCATTAGAAGCACAAGCGGAAGCACGAATGCTAATGCTGGCTCCTTACAATTTTTTATCGCCGGCAACAGGAGATCCAATAATTATGCCTAGTCAGGATATGGTATTAGGATGTTACTACTTAACTGCTGAAAATCCATCACAACAAGTTAATAGAAGTTTATATTTTTCAAACTTTGACGATGTACTATTAGCTTATGAAACCAAACTTATCAAATTACATTCCTATGTTTGGGTTCGATTTAATGGGAATGTTGATGATGATGATGAGAAGATAGAAGAAAAAAAACTTGACGGAAACAAAAAATTACATATCTACCCAAGTCGTATAAAAAAACTGGATCAAGATAATAACTTAATGGTTCAATACATACTAACAACACCGGGTAGAATATTATTAAACAATGTCTTATTTGATTCATTACAATTACAATTTTAATAAATAATAATTTCATGAAAGAAAAATATTTATTTGTCCCCCCGAAACCTAAATTTACTAACAAAGTGATAGATAAAAAAGAGTTAAAAAAATTAATGGCTTGGGCTTTCAGTAATTATGGTACAGGAAGAGCATCGTTTATGGCAGATAAGATTAAAGATCTTGGATTTCACTATGCGACCAAAGCTGGTTTATCGCTAAGTGTAGAAGATTTACGTGTTCCACCAATAAAAAGGGATCTTTTATTGCAGGCAAATAGAGAAATCCAACAAACAGAGCAACTTTATGAACGTGGTGAAATAACTACAATAGAACGATTTCAAAAAGTCATTGATACCTGGAATAATACAAGCGAACAACTAAAAGACGAAGTAATTAAGTACTTCAAACAAAATGACCCTTTAAATCCAATTTATATAATGGCCTTTTCTGGAGCTCGAGGTAACATATCACAGGTACGACAATTAGTTGGTATGCGAGGATTAATGGCAGACCCACAAGGACAAATTATTGATTTACCTATTAAAAGTAACTTTAGAGAAGGCCTAACGGTAACGGAATATCTAATTTCGTCCTATGGAGCACGAAAAGGTTTAGTAGATACTGCATTGAGAACAGCCGACTCGGGCTATTTAACACGTCGTCTTGTGGATGTTGCACAAGATATTATTATTCGTGAAATTGATTGTGGTACACAACGTGGTATTGTGTTACGCGACATGGTGGATAATAATCAAATTTTAGTTTCATTAAAAAATAGATTAATAGGTCGTGTGTTATTTGAAACACTATACTTACCAAATGATGCAAGTGTAATTGGTCATATTAACCAAGATTTAGATCATGATATAACAAATTCGATTATTAAATGCGGGATAAAATCAGTCATCGTGAGATCACCATTAACATGTGAAGCACCACGATCTGTATGCCAATTTTGTTATGGATGGAATCTTGCCCATGGCTCATTGGTCGATTTAGGTGAGGCAGTGGGAATTATTGCCGCTCAATCCATTGGTGAACCAGGTACCCAATTGACAATGCGAACATTCCATACAGGTGGAGTCTTTACTGGTGAATTGGCTGAACAAATAAGAGCACCATTTAATGGAATTATTCGTTATCCAAAAAACCTAAAAATAAGAATAATTCGTACTCGACATGGAAATGAAGGAGTAATTTTAGATGAAAACTATAAATTAAATATTTTAAACCAAAGAGGTGAAAAAACTAGACTCGAATTTAAACAAGGAACAACTTTATTCATAAGTGATAATGAAGAATTTAAAAAAGGACAGATAATTGGTGAAACAAAAAGTAGAAGTACCCTTGTAACAGAAAAAGCTACACGAGATTTAGTTACTGAAACATCAGGTGAAGTTATTTACACGAATTTAAACATCGAAAATAAAATTGATAGACAAGGAAATAGTACATTAATAACAAACAAAGGGGGGTTACTGTGGATTTTAAAGGGAGATGTGTACAATATACCTTATAACACTGATATACAATTAAAAATTGGTGACAAAATAGCTAAAGATACAATTATTTCAACTTTTAAAACTATAAGTGAATACAATGGTATAGTTCGATTAAACGAAAAAAATGAAGAGATTCAAATATTAACAGATTTTATTAGTTTGGAAAATGCTGAAATTGAATATAATGAGTTAGATGTAAATATAGAGTGTCCAATTAATCTAAGATTTGAGGATGGAAAAATACTAAATCTGTTGTGTGTACCAGGTAATAAAATAACGAATTCGCAAGTTATTGGCGAATATATTGAAGATAATTACAAAACAACAACTGGCGGAATTATTAAGTATAAAAATTATGCAGAATTAAAAAAAGAAAAAAATAAAAAAGGATATGAGATAAATGACAATGAAGTTATATACTGGATTCCCGAAGAAACGCATGAAATAAACAAAGATTTATCACTATTACTAATTAAAAATAACACTTTAATTAACTCAGGAACGGAAATTATAAAAGATGTTTACTGTTTAAATAGTGGATATGTTGAAATTATACAAGAAGATGAAATAGTTAAAGAAGTAATAATAAAGCCAGGTATCATATATGATTCTTCAGAGTTAAATACAAAACGAAACATAGGCACAATTTGCGATATAAAAGAAGTTATTTCTACATCAACTGAAAATAAACAAATTTTTTTAGATGTAATTGGTGAAAAGTTATTCCTACGTCCAGTAGAAAGTTACAACATTAAAATGTCACATATAAACCTAAAAACAAAACGTTTAACTAATTTAGAAGATATTCTAAATTTAAAGGTAGTGAACAGAAGTCTATATAAAGATGGGGAAAAAATAAAATCTGTATATGGACTAGACTTAGTCAAAACATACTTAATTGTAAACTTTAATTCTAATAAACCATATGCTTCAGCTGATATCGAATTTGCTCCAATTGAAAACTCAACTAAATATAAGTTGAATTTAACAATTACTGAAAGTATTCAGTTAAATTATGACATTTTCGGTGCAATAAATAATGAAGATGTTAAGACTTCACTAGTTATTAAGGACGGTCAAAGGATAAAAAAAGAAGATTTAATCGCAGAAACACATTTAGTGGCACGAAATAAAGGAATATTAAAGAATATTTTAATTTCTAGTCAGTCTACAAAAAAGTTGTTAATAATGAGGGAAGAGGATACATTTAGAGTACCAACAAATAATGCGACAATTCAAGTATCAAGAGGGGACTTGGTTAAGTATGGTGATCAATTAGCCGGTTCAGTAATTGCGAGCGAATCTGGTCAAGTTTTTGAGATCACAAAAAACGAAATAATCTTACGAAAAGCATATCCATATTTAGTATCAGCTGGTGCTATTCTACAAATTAAAGACCATGAATTAGTACAACGTAATGATACATTAGCAATCTTAGTTTTCGAGCGATCAAAAACTGGTGATATAGTACAAGGTTTACCGAGGATTGAAGAAATTTTAGAAGCTCGGAAGCCAAAAGAACCATGTAAATTAAGTCAAAAACCAGGAAAAATTAATACAACAAATTCAAATGATGAGACAGAAGTAATTCAACTGATAGACACAGACGGTTATACAACAGATTACATTATTAATAATAATCAAAAACTTATTATTTCAAACGGAGAAAATGTTCTACTTGCTGAACCTTTAACGGATGGTGCTCCTAACCCGCATGAAATGTTGAATTTGTACTTTAATTTCTATACTTCAATTATTACATTATATGAATCAGCAAAACTAAGCTTACAAAAAGTTCAAACTTATCTGGTCGATGAAGTTCAAAAAGTTTATCAATCCCAAAATGTAGATATTTCAGATAAACATATTGAAGTTATTGTAAGGCAAATGACTTCAAAAGTTAAAGTAGAAGATGGTGGAGATACTACATTGTTACCCGGCGAATTAGTGGAATTACAACAAATTGAAAATATTAATGAAGCTATGATGTTAACAAAAGGTGTACCAGCTACATATTGTCCAATTCTACTAGGAATAACCAAAGCATCTTTAAACACAGATAGTTTTATTTCTGCCGCAAGTTTCCAAGAAACAACAAGAGTACTGACTGAAGCTGCTATAGAAGGAAAAGCAGATTGGTTACGTGGATTAAAAGAAAATGTTATAATCGGACGCTTAATACCAGCGGGAACTGGCTTTAATGCGTATAATGAGCAACATAAATCTAGTAAATCAATGAAATTAACAGGAATACCAGATACATACTATTTATCGAGTTCACTTGAAGTCGAAGATAGTAAATTAAGCACTATCATAGAAGACAATAATTTAGAACAGTATAATTCCATTGACAGTTTTGATAACATTGAAAAAGAAAATCCAAATAATTAAGAAGATTATTTATAAAATATAACATTAACTAAGGAGCCTAAAATAACATGACAATAACTTTAGCAGAATTACTGGAATCTGGAGTACATTTTGGACATCAAGCTAGACGTTGGAATCCAAAAATGTTTCCATATATATATGCGGAGCGTAATGGTATTCATATTATAGATCTTGTACAAACTGCACAATTACTTACTGAGGCCTGTGAATTTGTAAAAAAATCAGCAGAAGAAGGAAAAAAATTCTTATTTGTTGGGACTAAAAGACAAGCAGCTAGTATCATAGCACAGGAAGCTGAGAGATGCGGCGCATTCTATATTAATCAACGGTGGTTAGGTGGTATCTTAACTAATTGGTTCACAATTCGAACACGAGTAGAAAGATTAAAAGACTTAGAACTGAAAGAAGAAACAGGGTATTTAGATAAACTACCAAAAAAAGAAGCAGCAGGCTTACGTCGAGAACTAGAAAAATTAAAACGAAATTTAAACGGTATAAAAAATATGAAACGTCTACCGGATTTAGTAGTAATTGTAGATCAAAAACGAGAAACCACTGCAGTTCAAGAATGTCGTACCTTAGGAATACCAATTATTTCTATTTTAGATACGAACTGTAATCCAGATTTAACAGATATTGCTATACCAGGCAATGATGACGCAATTAGATCAATAAAGCTAATAATTACAAAACTTACAGATTCTATTTGTGAGGGAAGTTTAGGTTATGATGAAAATAATTCAGATCATGAATAAACGCAAATTCATAAAAACAACTAAACAAAACATGTAAAAACATAAATATGACCATTGAAATTTCAGCAAAAACAGTCAAGGAATTACGTGAGCGCACATCAGCTGGCATGATGGATTGTAAGAAAGCATTACAAGAATGTAATGGAGATTTTGAAAAAGCAGTAGAAACATTAAAACAAAAGGGACTAGTATCAGCAGCAAAAAAAGCAGCTAGGGTTGCAACTGAAGGTATAATAGAATCTTACATTCACATGGGTGGAAAACTAGGTATTTTAGTAGAATTAAATTGTGAGACTGATTTTGTTGCGCGTAGACCAGAATTCCAAGAATTAGCAAAAAATATAGCCATGCAAATAGCAGCTTGTCCAAATGTAGATTACATTAAAACTTCTGATATACCTAATGAAATAATTCAGAAGGAAAAAGAAACAGAAATGAACAAAAATGATTTAGATAATAAGCCAACAGAAATTAAAGAAAAAATTGTCGAGGGTAGAATACAAAAAAGATTGAAAGAATTAAGTTTAATGGATCAGAGTTACATTCGAGATTCGTCTATATTAATTGAGGAATTAATTAAAGAAAATATAGCGAAATTAGGAGAAAATATTCAAATTCGGAGATTTGAACGATTTACGTTAGGTGAAGGTTTGGAAAAACGAGAGGACAATTTCAACGAAGAAGTAAATAAGATGTTAACTAAATAAAAACCTTTTAAGCTATTCCTGTTATTTAAGATATTCTTGAAATAATTTAGTATCATGCAAAGTCATTTCTTAAATAAAATTTAACTATAAATATAACCATACTCTATAATTTAAATAAGTTAAGAAGATTATTAATTCACGTCTTAATCTATTAACTTTTATAATGTAAAAAAAAAAGAATTTATTTTCAAAATATGACATACAACTTGAATTGTGATATTTCCAATTCCTTTTATAGATTAGCCGAGGTTGAAGTAGGTAAGCATCTATATTGGGAAATTGCCGGTTTTAAATTACATGGCCAAGTGTTTATTGTATCATGGCTTGTTATGTTAGCGCTAATAATATTTGCATTGAATGGTACACGAAAACTAAATCAAATACCATCTGGAATTCAAAACTTCATGGAATATGTTTATGAATTCTTACAAGATATAGCAAAAAATCAAATAGGTGAAGAAGATTATCGTCCGTGGGTACCTTACATAAGTACAGTATTCCTATTTATTTTTGGCGCCAACTGGGCAGGGGCTTTAATCCCATGGAAGTTAATTCAATTGCCTGAAGGTGAATTAGCTGCACCTACGAATGACATAAATGTTACCGTTGCTTTAGCATTGCTAACGTCTATATCTTATTTTTATGCCGGTATTAGTAAAAAAGGAATTAGTTATTTTTCACGTTATGTACAACCAACACCTATTTTACTACCTATTAATATCCTAGAAGATTTTACGAAACCATTATCGTTAAGCTTCCGATTATTTGGTAATGTACTTGCAGATGAATTAGTTGTATCAGTATTCGCTCTATTAGTTCCCATTTTAATTCCATTACCAGTAATGACATTAGGCTTATTTGCGAGTTCGGTACAAGCACTAATTTTTTCTACTTTATCTGCAGCTTATATAGGGGAAGCGCTAGAAGATCATGGTCATTAATTAAAACAAAAGTTTTTGACTGTGTTAAAATATATTAGTCTCTGAAATTTTTTAGATAATAACAATAAATTATACTTTTAAAATAAATTATGAATCCTATCGTATCTGCTGCTTCTGTTGTTGCTTCTGGTTTATCTGTTGGTTTAGCTGCTATTGGTCCTGGTATTGGTCAAGGTACAGCAGCTGCACAAGCTGTGGAAGGAATTGCTCGCCAACCAGAAGCAGAAGGAAGAATCCGTGGTACTTTACTACTTAGTTTAGCTTTCATGGAATCACTAACTATTTATGGTTTAGTAGTTGCTCTAGCTCTATTATTCGCAAATCCATTTACAAGCTAATTATTTCTTTGAAGTAGCATCTAACCAGAATCTTTTTGGTTAGATGTTTTTCAATAATCTTTTTTTAAGGTTCCAATAATCTACAAAAATATTATGACAAACTACTTATATATATTAGCTTTACAAATTGCCGAAGCTGAATCAGAAGGTGGATTGTTTGATTTTAATGCAACATTACCACTTATGGCAGTGCAGATTCTCCTTTTCATGGTAATCTTAAATGCCGTATTCTATAATCCTGTAGCTAAAGTTTTAGATGAACGAGAAGAATATATTCGTAAAAATCTTACTCAAGCTTCGGATATTTTAGCAAAAGCTGAAGCTATCACAAAACAATATGAAAAAGATTTGGCACAAGAACGACGTGAAGCACAATTAATAATTAGCGTAGCGCAAAAAGAAGCACAAGACATAGTAGCTTTAGAAATTAAACAAGCCCAAAAAGATACTGAGCTTTTAGTGAACGAAGCCACTTCACAATTAAATAGCCAAAAACAAAAAGCGCTTAGTGCTTTAGAAGATCAAGTAAATACATTAACAGAACAAATTAAATCTAAATTACTGAGCAATCAATTAATCAGTTAAAAATTATTATTACGCACTTTATCATAATATGGACATTATTAGCGGTTTTTATAACACAATTAACCTAGCTGAGTTGTCTAATGCAAAAACGTTTGGGTTCAATCCAAATATACTTGAAGCCAACGTTTTAAATATTGCAATTCTATTGTCAGGAGTAATTTACTTAGGTCGTAATTTTCTTACCTCGGCTTTAGAATCTAGACAACAAAAAGTTACAGAAGCAATTCAGGAAGCTGAAGAAAGATTACAACAAGCTAATGTGAAATTATTGGATGCTGAAAAACAATTAACTCAAGCACAAACAGTAATTGAACAAATCAAAAAAGAAGCAGAAAAAACAGCTCGTACTGTGAAAGAGACAATTCTTGCCCAAGGTAAATTAGACATCGAACGTCTAACAAATAATGGAAAATCAAGTATTGAAAAAGCTGAATTACAAATAAAAAAACAAATTCAACAACACATTACTGATTTAGCTATAAAAAAAGTATCTGCACAAATGGAAACATTTATGACTGACAATTTACAAGTTAAAGTAATAGATACAAATATAGCTAGTTTAGGAGGTAAGATATGATTGCGATGAATAATAAACTAGCTCAACCATATGCAATGGCATTCTTAGAATTTAGCTTAGATGCTAAACAAACTTTGGATACAACAATTGCCGACCTAACACAAATTAAAACAATATTACACGATTCAGTCGATTTATCTAAAACATTATCAAATCCATTACTATCAATAAAAGCGAAAAAGGAAGTTATTAAAGCAATTTTTGAACCAAATATTAGCAAAAATACATTAAAATTCCTTTTAGTATTATGTGACAGAGGTCGATCAGCTAATCTTAGTTCAATCATAGACAACACGATTGAATTGGCATACAAGAAAGCTTCTATTGAAATTGCTTATGTTACAACGGCCACTGCCTTTTCCTCAAATCAACAAGAAGCATTGGTAGAAAAATTAAAAAGCATGACATCAACTGAGCAAATCAAATTAAATATAACAGTTGATAAAACACTGATTGGAGGCTTTAAAGTTCAAATCGGTTCAAAAGTTATAGATACAAGTATACAAGGACAGTTACGACAATTAGCATCTCACCTTGGATCTTCTGCAATCTAAACTAAGCAAAACTATCTTATATAATAGAATATATTAAATTAATTATGGTAAATATTAGACCTGACGAAATTAGCAGCATAATTCGCCAACAAATTGATAAATATGATCAAGCTATTCAAGTTTCAAATGTTGGTACAGTACTTCAGATTGGTGATGGTATTGCCCGTGTATATGGGTTAGATCAAGTAATGGCTGGTGAGCTATTGGAATTTGAAGACAAAACAATTGGAATAGCTCTTAACTTAGAAAGTGATAACGTTGGTGTTGTTTTAATGGGTGAAGGACGTGGAATTTTAGAAGGTAGTTCAGTAAAAGCTACAGGTAAAATTGCTCAAGTACCAGTAGGAAAATCATATTTAGGCCGAGTTGTAAATGCTTTAGGTACACCAATAGATGGGAAAGGTGATATAAACTGTTCAGAAACGAGATTAATTGAATCAATTGCTCCAGGTATTATTTCACGCAAATCAGTGTGTGAACCTATTCAAACGGGTATTACAGCTATTGACTCAATGATACCAATTGGGCGTGGACAACGTGAATTAATTATTGGTGATAGACAAACAGGTAAAAGTTCAGTGGCAATTGACACAATCATCAACCAAAAAGGAGAAGATGTAGTTTGTGTTTATGTAGCAGTAGGACAAAAAGCCGCAACAGTTGCTTCAATTGTAACTACACTTGAAGAAAAAGGTGCATTAGATTATACATGTATCGTTGCTGCAAACGCGGATGATCCTGCGACATTACAATATATTGCTCCATATACAGGTGCTGCTATTGCAGAATACTTTATGTACAATGGTCAAGCAACTCTAGTTATATATGATGATTTATCAAAACAAGCGTCTGCATACCGAGAAATGTCTCTATTACTTCGTCGACCACCAGGACGTGAAGCATTCCCTGGCGATGTATTCTATCTACACTCAAGATTACTAGAGAGAGCCGCTAAATTGAGTGATAAACTAGGTGGTGGTAGTATGACAGCTTTACCAGTTATTGAAACACAAGCAGGAGATGTTTCTGCTTATATACCTACTAATGTAATTTCTATTACAGACGGCCAAATATTCTTATCTGGGGATTTATTCAACGCTGGTATTAGACCTGCAATCAACGTTGGGATTTCAGTATCTCGAGTAGGTTCAGCGGCACAAATTAAAGCAATGAAACAAGTAGCTGGGAAATTAAAACTAGAGTTAGCTCAATTCGCTGAATTAGAAGCTTTTTCACAATTTGCTTCTGATCTAGATCAAGCTACTAGAAATCAACTAGCAAGAGGACAACGCTTACGTGAAATTTTGAAACAACCACAGAATTCTCCTATATCAGTTGAAGAACAGGTAGCTATTATTTATACAGGTATCAATGGATACTTAGATGATATAGCAGTAGATAAAGTTAGACGCTTTGTCACAAATTTACGAACTAATTTAAAAAATTCAAAACCACAATACGCAGAAATTATTCGTAATACGAAAACGTTTAATAGCGACGCTGAGAACTTGTTGAAATCGGCAATAGCAGACACAAAACAAAGTTTTGTGTAACCTAGTTTTATATATTTCAATATATAAAATATATAAAACGAGACACAAAATTTAAAATAAATTTTGTGTCCGTAAAATAAGCTATAGGATAGCTATTTGAGTTCATTTTTAAGCCAATCATAACCATATTTTTCTAAGTCTAGGGCTAAAGATGCTGACCCGGTTTTTATTATTTTTCCTTCTTGCATTACGTGTACAAAATCTGGTTTTATGTAATCTAATAAACGTTGATAGTGAGTGATCAAAATTATAGCATTCCCATCATTAGCTAAACTCTTAATTCCATTCGCAACTGTTCGTAAAGCATCAATATCTAAACCAGAATCAGTTTCATCCAAGACGGCAAGTTTGGTATCCAATATAGACATCTGAAGAATTTCATTCCGTTTTTTTTCTCCACCAGAAAAACCTTCATTGACATCACGAGTTAAGAAACTTGGTTTTAAATCAACTAATGGTAATTTGCTATTTATGTATTCAAAAAATTCTAAAGGCTCCATTTCAGGTAAGCCTTGGTAGATCCGTCTGGCATTACATGCTAAGCGTAAAAAATCAGCATTTGTAACTCCTGGTATTTCTATTGGATATTGAAAACTTAAGAATATTCCTCTTTTTGCTCGATCTTCTGGTGTAAGTTCTAGAATAGACGTGTGCTGATATGTTATATCCCCATTCGTAATAGTGTAATCTGGATGACCAGCGATAATTTTTGCGAATGTACTTTTTCCGGATCCATTTTTACCCATGATCGCATGAATTTCACCAGCGTTTACGACTAAATTTAAACCTTTGACAATTTTAATCTCATTAACAGCAGCATGTAAATTTGTAACTTCAAGGATCTTTTTTTTCATATTGTAATAAAATTTTTATACTAAATTAACCAACTGTTCCTTCTAATTTTACACTCAACAATTTATCTGCTTCAACCGCAAATTCCATAGGTAATTTTACAAATACATCACGACAGAAACCACTAATTAGGAGACTTATAGCTTGCTCTACACTAATTCCTCGTTGCAGAAAATAAAACAACTGTTCTTCTTCAATTTTAGATGTCGAAGCCTCATGTTCAACACGACTCATAGCATTACTAACTTGAATATAAGGATAAGTATTAGCTTGTGAATAAGGACCAATTAACATCGAATCACATTGCGAATTATTAATACTACCCAATGCATTTATATTAATTTTTACTTGTCCGCGATAAGTATTTTTTGAATAACCTGCAGATATCCCTTTCGAAATAATACGACTTTTTGATCCTCGACCAACATGGATCATTTTTGTACCTGTATCAGCTTGCTGATAATTATTTGTTAGTGCAACTGAATAAAATTCACCCACTGAATCTTCACCTACTAAAATACAACTTGGATATTTCCAAGTTATAGCAGAACCGGTTTCAACTTGCGTCCAAGAAATTTTTGAACTTTTACCAGCACATAAACCACGTTTTGTTACAAAATTATAAATTCCACCTTTACCATTAGTGTCCCCAGAATACCAATTTTGAACAGTTGAATAACGAATTTCTGCATTTTCTAAAGCTATTAGTTCAACTACAGCAGCATGTAATTGATTTTTATCATACATTGGAGCAGTACAACCTTCTAGATAACTTACATAACTATTAAAGTCAGCAATAATCAAAGTACGTTCAAATTGCCCAGAATTTTCATTATTAATTCGAAAATAAGTAGATAATTCTAATGGACATTTCACATTAGGAGGTATATAACAAAATGAACCTTCACTAAAAACCGCAGAATTTAAAGCTGCAAAATAATTATCACCAATTGGGACAACAGAACCTAAATATTTTTCAACTAAAGTTGAATATTTGTTTGTTGCCTCAGATAGAGGACAAAATAAAACCCCAACATTTGAAAGTTCTTGTTTAAAAGTTGTACCAACGGAAACACTATCAAAAATAGCGTCTACAGCAACATTAGCTAACTTTTTTTGTTCATTCAATGGAATACCTAACTTATCAAATGTTTCTAAAATTTTCTTATCAACATCTTCCAAACTATCTAACTTTGTAGAATTTTTAGGTGCAGAGTAGTAAACAATATCTTGGTAATTTATATTTAAATAGGTTAAACAAGCCCATTCAGGTAACGACATTTTTTTCCATAAAATATAAGATTTCAGGCGAAAATCTAACATATAACTTGGTTCACATTTCAATTTAGAAATTTCTTTGATAATGTCTTCATCAAGACCTTTTGGAAATTCTTCATTTTCAATATCTGTATGAAAACCATATTTATAAGGTTGTGAAACCAATTCTCTTAAACTACGTTTGCTTAAATCATCAGACATGTGTAGAATTATACTAAATAAACTTATAATTTAATTGTAACAAAGATCGAAGAGCTAAAGTCAAAATAAAAATTAAATTCTATGCGTAAATTCAAATTTATTATATGATTTATAGTGTTGGATCTGACGGGCAAATGGCGAAATGGTAGACGCAACACACTCAAAATGTGTCGATTAAATTCATGAGGGTTCGAGTCCCTCTTTGCCTATAAACAAAATAAGAAAACTACGTTTAATGTAAAATGAATAATAAAATTTTAAGAATCAATTATTGAGAAATGAGTTTACTTGTTATAGGAGCAACAGGAACATTAGGAAGACAAATTGTTAGAAGAGCATTAGATGAAGGTTATGAGGTAAGTTGCTTAGTAAGAAATCTACGCAAGGCCTATTTTTTAAAAGAGTGGGGAGCAGAATTACTATATGGTGATTTAAGTCTACCGGAAACTCTACCAACCAACTTAACTAAAATAACAGCAATAATAGATGCTTCTACTGCTCGTCCTTCAGATCCATATAAAGCAGAAAAAATTGACTTAGAAGGTAAAATAGCTTTAGTTGAAGCAGCAAAAGTAGCTGGGATCAAACGTTTCGTTTTTTTCTCAGTATTAAATGCACAAAATTATCGTCATTTACCACTTGTTAATTTAAAATGTCGAATGGAAGAATATTTACAGACATCAGAATTAGAGTACACTACATTTCAATTAAGTGGTTTTTTTCAAGGTTTAATAAGTCAATATGCAATACCAATATTAGAAAAACAAACAATTTGGATAACTGGTGAATATACAAAAATAAATTATATTGATACGAACGACATAGCAAAATTCGCTGTTCGTAGTTTAAGTTTAAATGGAACAATAAAACGCACTATTCCATTAGTTGGTCTAAAATCATGGAACTCTGAAGAAATAATTCAACTCTGTGAACGTTTATCAGGCCAAAAAGCTAATATTACAAAAATTCCGTTACAATTATTAGTATTTTTCAAGTATTTGACTGGTTTTTTTGAATGGACAACCAACATTTCAGAACGTTTGGCATTCGCGGAGGTGTTAAACGCAAGACAGGATATAACCTCAGAAATGGCTTCAACATACTCACAGTTCGGCTTTGAACCAAATGACATTACAAGTTTAGAAAGTTACATGCAAGATTATTTTGGTCGAATACTACGTAGATTAAAAGAACTAAGCGATGAACGAGAAAGGACTTTATAAAAATAAAAATAAAACTTTTATATCTAATGAATTTTATTTAAAAAGTCACGATATAATATCTTTATAAAGAGAACTAATTCAAGCTTAAAAATTAAATTCTAGGAGAATGATAATATGTTTACATTGAAAATTGTTGTTTATACGACAGTGACTTTTTTCGTTTCACTTTTCACATTTGGCTTCTTATCAAATGATGCATCTCGAAATCCAAACAGAAAAGATTTAGAATAAAATTTAAAATGATTTAAAGTGTACGTTACTTTTGTACACTTTAAAATTTTAAAATACCTTTTGAATACAAATTGAATCTAAAATATAAATAATTCTATATTCATTTAATCAAAATGAAAAATTGGAGATTAAATAATGTAACTGAGTCAGCATTTGAAAAAACAGGGCCAATACCACGTTCAATAGCGAAAACGTTCGAAAAATTCAAGAAAGAGTTAGAACCAAATTCCGAATCTGAAATAATAGAAGAATTTAGGGTTTCACGTTACCAAACCGCATCATCTATTAAGTATCTTGTACTTTTAGTTACAGTGCCATTACTTATAAATCAAGCTTCGAAAAGTTTAGTTTTTTCACCATTTATTGACTATTTTTGGAATGATAATCAATCGGATATATTTTTGAACGAATCACAAGAAGAACGTGCATTTAGTGAACTACAGCGATTTGAAGAGAAAATTCATTTCGAGATATTAATTGGTCAGTCACCACCCCTATCACAAGAGACAATAGATAAAGAAATAAAAAATAAAGCAATAGAACTAGCGCAATTTTATGTACAAGAAAGTACAGATGCAATAAAAAATTTGTTAGCTGACATTTTAGCATTCATAACTTTCGCATATTTAATTTTTACAGGCGGTCGACAAATCGCTGTATTAAAATCATTTATAAATGAACTTATTTATGGTTTAAGTGATACAGCAAAAGCTTTTTTAATAATATTATTTACAGATATTTTTGTGGGTTTTCATTCAACTCACGGTTGGGAAGTAGTTCTAGAAAATGGATTACGACATTTTGGATTACCTGAAAATCGCGATCTAATATTTTTATTCATAGCAACATTTCCAGTTGTTTTAGATACAGTTTTTAAATATTGGATTTTTAGATACCTAAATCAAGTATCACCTTCTGCTGTTGCTACATACCACGAAATGAACGAATAAAAAGCAGAATGACTAGGTTAATGTAAATTACGTTATACATTAACCTGTTTTGATCATAGTATAGTTATTTTAAAAGAGATGATCCAGTCTGTAAGAAAGAAACATTTGCTATAAGTATATAAGCGAAACTAGCCCCACCTATAGAACCTACTAACCAACCTGAAGTAAATTGACGCCATCCTTTAGCACTTTGTAACTGTTCACCACCATCATTAGTGTTAAATGAAACTACGCCATAAATAGCTAAGCATGCAGCCATGATTATGATCAAACCTAAAGCTGAAAAAACACCAGCTAATAAAGCGACTTCCGAATTACGTAAAGGACCAAGTTTATAAAATGGACCTACAAGAAAATAACCGTGTGTCATACCTATTTCTAGACCCCGAAGCAGTGGAGATAAACCTGCACGATAAGCAGGTAAATTACTCAATAAAGTACGTGTAAAAGAAGAAGTAGTAATGGGTGTTGCCAAATTACCTACAAAGGGATCATCATTATATGGTTTAACAAATTGTGTCATAAAAATTATATTAGTAATATTATTATTTATACAATACTATTTTAATAGAATTAAATAGAAAAAGAACAAGTTATTTGAATGTTAATATAATATATACTAAATAAAAATTATAACTATTCTAAAAAAATTTATGAGCTTAATTATTGGATATATCATTTTATTAGCATGTGCATTTGGATTGGCTGCAGGATTATATTTCGGATTATCAGCTATTAAATTAATCTAAAGCTGATTTTTAAAATAAAATATAAGATAAACAAAAGAATAGAGATAATATATCTCTATTCGTCTAAAGCAATACAGATAATATGAATACAAAAATACGAACAGATTTAATTTTAGGTTCAAAACGGTTTAGTAATTACGCCTGGTGTTTTATTCTAATGACGGGTGGAATTGGATTTTGTTTAACAGGTGTTGGCAGTTACTTTAATTTACATACAATATTATTTGTAAAATTTTCTGACATAAATTTCATACCACAAGGGATTGTGATGATGTTTTATGGAACTATAGCCATTTTATTTAGTTTATTTTTAATGTATAGCATATTCACAGACGTGGGTGGTGGATATAATAAATACGACAAAGAAAAAAAAGAAATAGAAATATTTCGATTAGGATATAATAAAAAAAATAAGCAAATGCTTTTAAAGTATAATTTTCGTGATATAAAGTCAATAAAAATTGAATTAAAGGACGATATAAATCCAAAACGAGAAATTTATTTAGTAACAAAAAACAAAAATCAAATACCGCTAACAAGAATTGGTGAACCATTATTATTGTCTGATGTAGAAAATCAAGCAATTGAACTCGCAAATTTTCTTAATATACCAATTGAAGGCATTTAATTACAAATTAAATTTCTAAAATCATATACCTTTAAGAAAATATAAAGTATAATCTTAGATACGAAACGCGGGCATAGTTTAGTGGTAAAACCTTAGCCTTCCAAGCTAATGATGAGGGTTCGATTCCCTCTGCCCGCTCTTAATAAACTTACAAGATAGTCAATTATTTAAGTTAACAAATGTACACTTTTTCAAGCATTATAAATTAAAATAATAATTAAGTTATAAAAACAAAAATGAGTAATTCAGTGTAAAATTTAAATTGATTTGTAAAATAATGATGTATATTTATATCTTCAAAGATTGAGACATGACAAGCTTAAGTATAATAGATATATCAAGTAAAATTTAAATAATCAAACTTGATAAAAGTCTTAGTATGAATTAATCAAAATAAGAATTTTCTTACCTATCAGGTCTTAGCATTTTACAAATATCTCAAGCATCTACAAAAATTTTTATAAAGGAGGTAGCTCTATGTCAGGAGGTTCTACAGGCGAACGTCCATTTTCAGATATCATAACAAGTATCAGATATTGGATTATACATAGTATTACAATACCAGCTCTGTTTGTAGCTGGTTGGCTGTTTGTTAGTACAGGTTTAGCATATGACATCTTTGGAACACCAAGACCAAATGAGTACTTTACTCAAGAACGTCAACAAGTTCCTCTTGTAAATGATCGTTTTAGTGCAAAACAAGAATTAGAAGATTTAACAAAAGGTCTATAAATTATAATCTAACAAACTGGAGATTAAGATGAGTAAAATTAAGCAACCAATATCATATCCAATCTTTACATTTCGCTGGTTAGCAATTCACGGGTTAGCCGTACCTACAGTGTTTTTCTTAGGTGCAATCACATCAATGCAGTTTATTCAACGTTAAAAACATACGAATTAGGAGATAATAGTATATGAGTGGTCCAAATCCAAATAAACAACCCGTAGAATTAAATCGTACATCATTATTTTGGGGTTTATTATTAATTTTTATACTTGCAGTTTTATTTTCTAGTTATTTCTTTAACTAAAATAAAATGATGCCTATTACAAGTATAAATAATTTTTTAATTTAAGGAGATATATATCATGGCTAGTACAGGTCGCATTCCTTTATGGATTATTGCCACATTTGGTGGTATTGCTGCTTTAACCGTAGTTGGTTTATTCATTTATGGTTCTTATTCAGGTATTGGATCTGCACTATAAAAGCATCTACAACACGTAAAAAGTTAATTGTAAAAGACGTTGACAAATGATTTTGTATCACTTGTCAACGTCTATTTTAGTTTATTTGATCTTGCTCAATGTAAATAAAAGCAAATGCCATAGTCAACCCAGGAAAAATAATTCCAATAATTGGTACTAATATTGAAGGTAAATAAGCTGCAGTCATGATTAAATATTAGGGGTGATTATAAATTTTATATTGTAATCATATTATAATATTATATATGCATTTTTTATATAATTAATTGTTAATGATTTATGATAGAAAGTTATTCTGATAGTTTTGTTGCAATGAAAAAGTTTGCTGAAACATACGCAAAACGTACTAATACATTTTTTTGCAATGATTTAAGTATTACCCAAATAGTTTTAGAAGGATTAGCTAAGCATAAAGATGAATATGGAGCTCCGCTATGTCCATGTCGACATTATGATGATAAGTCTGAAGAAGTTGCTTCAACGTATTGGAATTGTCCTTGTGTTCCTATGCGTGAAAGGAAAGAATGTCATTGTATGTTGTTCTTAACAAAAGACAATGAATTTGCTGGTTCAAGTCAAACATTATGAAAAGCTTACGAATTGAACTCAATTCGTAAGCTTTTCATAGTGTCTATAAATTTCCACGTCTAAGTGCAATTAATATAATGATTGCTGGACCTGAAGTAATGATAACGAAAAGAGCTAATAATTGTGCTACAGTTTGTAAATTAGGCATATATATAATCTTTATGGTAATTTAAAGTTATTTAATAGAAAAAAGTTTTCTATTATCTTATCTCTCTTAAAGTTTTACACTTTATTCAATTATAATATCAGGAATATAAATTAACTTAATTAATTTCTAATAAATACAAATTCTATATAGATTAATTGTCTTTTAATTAAATTAAAATATAGAACTATACAAATTTTATGTCTCTCAACATAAGTTAGTAATTTTAGTAATTTGTTCCTATTGTATGTCTTTAATTTTTTTTTTTTAATTCTTTCGTTGAGTTCGTAGATTTGAATATCTTTTAACACTTGTTTTTCTATAATAAATATGATATTTTCATAGTATGAAAGTTTACATTTTTTAAAGGGTTGCTAACTCAATGGTAGAGTACTCGGCTTTTAACCGATTAGTTCCGGGTTCGAGTCCCGGGCATCCCATATTTGGCATTAGGCGTTTTTAATATGCATTTTTATCCTTAACCTTCTCTAATCCAAAATGTAAGCTTTATATTCTGGATTATTAAATATATTTCTAATTATAATACCCCCAGGGGAATTCGAATCCCCGTTACCTCCGTGAAAGGGAGATGTCCTAGGCCTCTAGACGATGGGGGCCTTTTATTTCTGTACTAAATTCATAGTAATAATATTATCATAACGGTCATTACTTTAATTGTCAATATTCTATATTCATATTTTTTTTTCTATTATATCATTTTAAGAGTTCTTTATTATTTTCTTTTATTTTATGAGCTTCCTATTACCCTTTCTTTATGTTTCAGGTCTAAGTTTAATATTGTTATTCATCCTGGTATTTATTATTAGTCAAATATGGTCACGACGTACTGCTGATTTACGATTAGTTTCTATTCAAGAGAAAATAAGGAATGCCAAAGCTGACGGTAAAGATTTTTATGAATTAGGTGTTATTTTTTTATCAAAAAAACTTTATGATCAAGCCATTATAAATTTTCGATACGCATTAAATTTGTGGGAACTAGATGATAAAACTGGTTTAGCTAATTTGTATAATACGATAGGGTTTACCTACACTCAAATTGCACAATATGATTTAGCTTTATTTTATTATGAAAAAGCTTTACTACATGAACCTAATTATTTAGTTACATTAAAAAATATAGGTTTTATTTATGAAAAAACAAATAATTTAGTAAAAGCTAAAGATATCTATTTACAAATACTCAAGTATGATGTGGATAATAAATTTGCAACGGATAAACTAAATTTATTGACTGGTCGTTTGATTCGGGATGACAGGATTTGAACCTGCGACATCCTGCTCCCAAGGCAGGCGCGCTACCAAACTGCGCTACATCCCGTTTCATATCTATAAAATACCATAGACTAGTTCTTGTGTCTAGATAATTAGACTTTTTTCTTTAATATATTTTTTTGTTACGATAATGTAAAAAATAAAAAAAAAAAATTATTATGTTCTTATCATCGTATTTACAATACTTATAGGAGTTTTTTAACGTGAAGAATCGTATTATAATTTTCATTATAGGTTTGTTTTGTTTACAACCTGTAGCATCGCATGCCGATGTTGCTGGTTTAGTTCCTTGTAAAAATTCTAAAGAGTTTCAACGTCGTTTAGATAGTAGTGTTAAAAAATTAGAGTCAAGATTAAGTAAATATGAACCTAATACACCGCCATATTTAGCCTTAGAAACACAAATTAACAAGACAAAGAATAGATTTACACAGTATGGTAATGCTGGTTTACTATGTGGTACGGATGGATTACCTCATTTAATTGCAGATGGAAGATGGTCTCATGCAGGTGAGTTCATGGTGCCTGGTTTGTTTTTCTTATATATAGCAGGTTGGATTGGTTGGGTTGGTAGAAATTATGTTCAATTTGCAAGTCAAACTGATAAACCAACAGAAAAAGAAATTATTATAGATGTACCTGTTGCTTTAAGCTTTATATCTACTGGGTATATTTGGCCCTTTGCTGCTTTTAAAGAATTTACAAGTGGCAATCTAATTGCTAAAGAAGATGAAATTACCGTTTCACCTCGTTAGTTTCTTCCTATTTATTTATACATATATAAGATATCTACACTATGGATAATAACTTTTTAAAATATTTATCAACAGCCCCTGTTTTACTTACAATCTGGCTATCTTTTACTGCTGCACTAGTAATAGAAGCAAATCGATTTTATCCAGACATGCTTTATTTTCCTATTTAAATTAAATACTCTAAATTTGATTGAATGATTTAAAATTTGGTGTTATATTATAATAGCCTTGATCTTAGACAAGTATATTTTCACGGTATCAGAATCGGAAGATAGCAGTACAGAAAGTAGCTTGTCATAGTGATCAAGGTCTATTTTTTTTGTGATAAGAATAGTTATATTAATTGAATATTTTAAAAATTAAATGGTAACATTATTATATAAACTTTCAGTAATGAAAGTACAGAACAATTAATTTTATTAAGGGTATATTCTATGACACCATCTCTTTCAGCGTTCATTAATAGTTTACTTTTAGGTCTTTTTATTGTTGTTTTGCCAATTGGTACGGCACTTCTACTAGTTAGTCAATCTGATCGAGTTACACGTAATTAAATTCAACATTCTAGAAAACATAATTATTTAGTTTATGAATTATATTAATGAGTTTAATACACTAAATAATTATGTTTCTTATTATAATGAATTTAGGAACAGAGTTTATATTATTAAATTCTTTGTCTAAATTCCATATTATATAATCTGGGTATTAATATTATGTAAATGTATTTTGACTTAATTAAAGCTTATGTTTAAAAAATTTTCTGCACTTTTTACATTGTTGTTTACTTTGTGTTTAGTAAATCCTATGCTAGTTTATTCAATTGATTTAGACGAAAATACTAGGAGTGTTCCATTAGATGATGCTGGAAATACAGTAATTTTAACACCAGAGCAAGTAAAACGTGGTAAACGTCTATTCAACGCTTCTTGTGGTCAGTGTCATGTAGGTGGAATTACTAAAACAAACCCAAATTTGGGTTTAGAGCCTGATGCTTTAAGTTTAGCAACGCCAGCTCGTGATAATATTAATGCACTAGTGGATTATATGAAAAACCCAACGAGCTATGATGGATTAGAATCAATTGCTGAAGTACATCCAAGTATTAAAAGTGCTGATATATTTCCAAAAATGCGCAGTTTAAGTGATGAAGACTTATTTGCGATTGGAGGGCATATTCTATTGCAACCAAAACTTTCTTCTGAGAAATGGGGTGGAGGTAAAATCTATTATTAAATTTATGTAGTTTTGCTTCTCGCTTCATGCCAATTAAGAAAAAAGAGTTAGACTTTGATTATAATTAGATCAGTTCTTAACTCTTTTCTATTTTTTTATATGAGTTTCAATATTATTATTTTAAAAGAATTAGGATTTAGCCTTGTTTTTAGTCAATCGAAATGCGAGTATATTATATTTCAAAAAGAACAATGTGGATTGAATGATATTTATTTTGGCTTTATTCCTCGTCAATCGATTTATCCGACCTTGAATGCCGCTTTTGTAACTTTAGATAGTGAACGTAATCAAGGTTTTATACCATTTACTTTATTAATTAAAAAATCTAACCAACAATTCGTCATTCCAAATTCCGTTTTTCTTATACAAGTTATAAAAGAACCTACAATTAATAAACCAGCAACTTTAACATCTCATATTTTCTTAAATTCCTTTAATTTGAATTTACAGTTTTCTGGTATAGATTGTAAATATCTAAACCTTTATCCTAATATTAAGTTCTTGCATATTTGTTTAATTACACTACTTATACCAAGTGGTTTAGATATAAATTTTGATCATTCCATGAAAGATATTTTATATTTAGATTTAATTGGTCAATCAAAAATACTTTATTATTCGTTTAGTAATTTATTTACTAAATTATTACGAATTAAGAAAATGCCGCAGTTTATTTTTCGTAATAGTAATTTTTTTCTACCGATATTAAATAAATTATCTCTTTCGTCTATTAATGATTTTTTTGTATCTTCGTATCAACGTGCGGTTTATTTGCGACATTTTTTAATAACTCATTATTTTACTATTAAACAAACTGACTATCGTATTTTATTTTATCCAACTGCTTATAAATCCATGCAATTATACTACCTTGATATGTTATTTTATCGTTCATTAAAACCGATAGTGTACACGTTGTATGGTATTTTTATAGTGATTTGTAAAACTGAAGCATTAATTTCTATTGATGTTAATTCTGGTTCACATTCTTCTAGAGTCTCTCAAAACCTAAGTTTACACACTAATTTGATTGCCTCAAAGTCCATAATCAAAGAGATAAAATTAAGAAATTTAGCTGGTGTGATTGTCATTGATTTTGTAGATATGATTCATCAGAAAGATCAAATACATTTGTTAGCGTTTTTTAGGTATTTGCTGAATATTAATAGTGTTATGATAACTCTTATTCAGTTGTCAGATATTGGTTTATTAGAGTTAACTAGGAAGCGGCAAGATCAAAGTATTTATGATGTGTTTCAGATTGGAAATATCTCTAAAAGTTCTTTTCTTTATGATCGTATACTATCTTTAAATAAAAATTTATTTAAAACTAATCTTCTTATTAATTACACGCTTTTTTCTAATGTAAAATTAATCTATAATTATTGAAATATAGATTTTTGAGCGTGTAACTCAGTGGATAGAGTATCAGATTCCGGACCTGAAAGTCGTGGGTTCAATTCCCACCATGCTCTTTATATTTAACTTTTTTAACTCTATACAAAAAAAAAAAATTTTAATATAATGTTGTATTATGTAGGGGCTGATTTGGATTCGACATATAAATTTGCGTGTTTCATTATGAAGCAAGTCAAGTTTAATGATCTTGTAAAAAACATTAAAGTACAAATAAATGCAAGCAATATAGTTTCATTTAGTTCAAAACGTTTAGTCTCTTTTGCATAAGCAAAATGTGTTAATAACTTTCTTAGTAGAAATTGGAGAAGTTTACTAAGATTTATATTTACTCCATAATTATTTTAAAGATGGTAAAAAGGTGATTCATCATTTGTATGTTTCTAAACTTTGTGAAAGAATAGTGGGCTCCATTTATAATGAACGTGGGTTCAAATCCCACCAGCTCCATAGTAATTAAACGTAATTTTACATTGCATCTGTGGCCGAGTGGTCGAAGGCACCGGACTCATAATCCGTCTCTTGTAAAAGACAACGCTGGTTCAAACCCAGCCGGATGCATCAATTTAGATTAAGTGTTGAACGACAAAAATAAATATGTAAAAATAACATAAATTATAATTAATTTCATATGAAACATACATTATCAGTTTTGGTTGAAGATGAATCTGGTGTTTTAACTCGTATTGCTGGTTTATTCGCTCGTCGTGGTTTCAATATCGAAAGTTTAGCAGTTGGACCAACTGAAAAATTAGGAATTTCACGTATTACTATGGTTGTTCCATCGGATGAACGAACTATTGAGCAATTAACAAAACAACTTTATAAGCTTGTTAATATATTAAAAGTTGAAGATATTACGAATCTACCTACGGTTGAGCGAGAACTCATGTTGATTAAATTACGAGTTTCAACATTTGAGAGGACTGAAGCATTAGATATAATTAATATATTTCGTGCTAAGGTTGTAGACCTATCTGAGGATTTTTTAATAATTGAAGTTACAGGTGATCCTGGTAAAATTGTTGCCATAGAGCAAATTTTGTCAAAATTTACTATATCTGAGATAGTAAGGACTGGAAAAATTTCTCTTGTACGCGAATCTAATGTTAATACCCGTTCTCTTTTAAAAGAATATTAATGGGGGTGGAGGGACTTGAACCCTCACGACCAAAGAGTCAACAGATTTTAAGTCTGTTGTGTCTACCATTCCACCACACCCCCTTTTGCATAGTAAGATATTAAGGCGGCACCCAGATTTGAACTGGGGATAAAGGATTTGCAATCCCTTGCCTTACCACTTGGCGATACCGCCTTAAATCATTCTTAGAAAATTATAATATAATTTTTTTGTATTAGTATATAAAAACTAAATTTTTTTTAATTGTTTCTTTTATTTTTTAAAAAGACGACTTTTAAGTAGATCCTCTGGTTGAATTGTCACTAGATCCGATTTTGTTAAGACTTTATCACCTGCATTGAACATTCGATTTGCTTGACGCATTCGAGCTCGGTCTATAGCGTTACGTACACTTCGCGCATTAGCAAAGTGTGGTTCTTTCATACGTAGTTTTATATAGTCTAATAATACTAATTCAGACTCTTTCGTAAGTCGATATTGTTGTTCTTCAAGCATTATTTTTCCTATTATTAAAAGCTCTTCAGGAGTATAATCTGGGAAATCAATGTGATTAGCAACGCGCGAAGATAGCCCTGGGTTAGACTCATAAAAACTATCCATACGGTCTTTATAACCTGCGAAGATGATTACTAAATCATCACGTTGATTTTCCATAACTTGGAGTAATATTTCAATAGCTTCGGCACCATAATCACGTTCATTGTCTGGTTTATAAAGATAATAAGCTTCGTCAATGAATAGGACTCCTCCCATTGCACGTTTTAAGACTTCTTTTGTTTTTGGTGCTGTGTGACCAATATACTGGCCTACTAAGTCGTCCCGTGTAACTGTTATTAAATGACCCTTACGAACATAACCTAATCGAAATAAAATATCAGCCATTTTTAACGCTACAGTAGTTTTTCCCGTACCTGGGCTTCCTGTGAAAGACATGTGCAATCCTGGATTCGCAGATGTTAATCCAAGTAATTTTCTTAATCTATGTACCAGTAATAGAGCTGCAATTTCTTTAATTCGTGTTTTAACTGGTATTAGTCCAACTAAATCACGATCCAGTTCATCTAATACTTCTTGTATTTGTCGTTTTTCATATTCTTCTTGTAAATTAACCGTTGTTTCGTTTGATATACTCATATAATTTAAGTTATTGATTATTACTATTTTTACTAAATGAATATAAAAAATAAATAGATAACTTTGGATTTTTAGTTATCTATTTATTTCCATAATCATTTAGTAACGTTCACCTTCTGGACGTGTACTAGCATAACTTTGAATTGTGTAACGAATGTTACGTGAATCTACTTCGCTACGAATTAATTGGAAACCAGGTTCGTTCGATGTAGGACGTTGAACGATAAAAGATAAGCAGCAGCTTTCTACACCACGTGAGTTATCAAACGCATTTACTTTTACGTAACAAGCTGGTTTAGCTTTACGGCAAGCATTGATTTCAAACATTACAGCCGCTGGATCTTTAATACCAAATAATGGTAATCCCCATAAATCCCAGTATGCGTTGCGAGGGTGCGGATCATCTGTCCATTCAACGTTTAAAGCCCAGTTTTTGCTGATAGCATATTGAATTTGTTTTACGATTTGCTCATCTGTTAAGTCAGGTAAGAACGAAAATGCGCCTTGTGTAAGTCTCATGTGTACTCCTTTAGGTTTTATTATTAAGTTTTGGTCAATTGGTATTATTAAATACCAATTGTAGTTTTTTTAGTAAACGTAAATTACTTGTTAGCTGTTGCAGTTTCTACGAAGTCAGCTGTATCAGTAGAAGCATAGTTGAAAGTAATGTCTTTCCATAAATCTAATGCTGTTTGAAGAGGTCCACAGCTCTTAGCTGCATTACGAAGAATTTGAGGACCCTCTGTTACATAGTCACGACCTTCGTTACGTGCTACAACCATACATTCAAGTGCTACACGGTTTGCAGTAGCACCAGCTTGGATACCATCTGGGTGACCAATAGTACCACCACCAAATTGTAATACTACGTCGTCACCTAAGTAGTTAATAAGTTGGTGCATTTGACCACAGTGAATACCACCTGAAGCAACTGGCATACATTTGTTAAGTGCTGCCCAATCTTGAGCAAAGAAAAGACCTTGTACAAGATTTACATCTGTTTGTGTTTCTAATAATGTGTTATAGAAACCTTTAACCATTAAAGGATCCCCTTCTAGTTTACCTACAACTGTACCTGCGTGTATGTGGTCAACACCTGCCATACGCATCCACTTACAAATTACACGGAAGTTCATACCATGTGTTTTTTGACGTGAGTATGTAGAGTTACCAGCACGGTGTAAGTGAAGAATCATACTGTTTTTACGTGCCCAGATCGCCATACTTTGAATAGCAGTATATCCGATTACAAGGTCGATCATACAGATTACACTACCGATTTCTTTACAGAATTCAGCACGTTCATACATATCTTCCATTGTACCAGCAGTAACGTTGAAGTAGTGACCTTTTACTTCACCAGCAGCAGCAGCAGCACGGTTTACACCTTCGATACCGAATAAGAAACGCTCTTTCCATCTCATGAATGGTTGAGAGTTAATGTTTTCATCATCTTTAAGGAAATCTAGACCACCTTTAAGACCTTCGTAAACTACACGACCATAGTTTTTACCAGATAGACCTAATTTTGGTTTAACTGTTGCACCTAATAAAGGACGACCATATTTGTCTAATCTTTCACGTTCTACAATTACACCAGTTGCTGGACCTTGGAAAGTTTTTAGGTATGCAATTGGAAGACGCATATCTTCTAATCTTAAAGCATTTACCGCTTTGAATCCGAATACGTTACCAATAATTGATGCTGTTAAGTTAGCTAAAGAACCTTCTTCAAATAGGTCTAATTCGTATGCGATGTAAGCAAAGTATTGATCAGTTGCACCAGGAACTGGGTCAACACGGTATGCTTTTGCACGGTAAAGATCACATGCTGTTAGAAGGTCTGTCCATACAACTGTCCAAGTTGCTGTTGAAGATTCACCTGCGATTGCGGCTGCACATTCAACTGGGTCAACACCTTTTTGAGGTGTCATACGGAACATTGCAAGTACGTCAGTATCTTTGATAACGTAATCAGCATCCCAGTATCCCATTTTTGCGTAAGGGATAACACCTGATTCGTAACGTTCGTTTTTGATTCGAGTCCGTGATTCTACGGATTGAGACATATTTTCCTCCTTGTAAGGGTTACAGTCGATAAAATTATGAAAAGTTGTAATATTAAATATACAACTAACTCAGATAGTCATTAATAAGTTAATAACTTATTGTTTTATACCATTAAAAGAATATTAGCAGGATTTTCAATAAAAACTCAAATTATTTATTTATGTATTTAATAAGTATTTTTTATATATACATAAATATTCTTATTTAAATACTTAATTAAAAATAAAATTTGTTTAAGTCAAAAAAAACAACAAGTAAAATTAATTTAAAAAATTTACAGAAACTTATTTATGATTAGTAATTTTAATCTTTCTTATTCCTTAAAACATGTTTCATCATGTTTTATTTTCTCTGATAACAATGATCCAATTAATAAATTAATTAACTCTTTAAATAGTAATTTAAACTTAAAAGTTCGTCTTCCAAGTGATTATAATTTGTTAGCTGATGAGTTTTTACCACCAAATCAGTCAGTGTTGATAGACTTCAAGGATATTGATGACAATTGGTTTTCAAAGGCAAAACATTTACCTAGTTTATTTTCCAATAGACGAAGTCCTTATTTTCCAACTTTGGCACAAAAACATATTCTTGAATCTTTAAAAACAGTTCCAGTTTACACTATTGTTAATGATTTAAATGAAATTGTTATTGCATCTCCAAGAGATTTGACTAATTTTAATTCATTTAATTGGGTAAAACGTTTTTATAATGATTGGTTTATTTGGGAAAAAGATGAAGGTAATGTTAACATTGGTTTATTTTTCATGAATCGAGAAGATGCAGAATTATATTTGCATCAGATTTGTTTAAAAGATCCAAGAGGTGTAGAAAATGTTGGTGTAAATGTTAAAACTATAAGTTTAGATACTTTCTATAAATTAAACCGGTTATCGCCACCTCGTTTGCAGTTCAAATTAATTGCTGATTTACAGGAAATAAAGAATATATTGAATGTTAATTCGAACTCTCGTGTTTCTTTCCATCCAAAACAAAAATATGATAAAAATTGGTTTAAAGGAATACCAATTTTTATATATTCACCAACTGTAACAAATTTGGATTGGACATTAAAGTCAAATAAAAATATGATTTTTTTTCAAGAGATGATGCATATAATGTTTCAAAAAATTTACTAACACAAAAAAAATAACTCCCAAATTTACAAGTTTATAATTTAGAAAGTTATTTATTAGATTTAGAGCATTCTTCTAGTTCAGTAATTGCTAACACTTATTTTGTACCTCCTTTGGAAGTTACTTCTTCTTACGCGTTAAATCGTAGTCTACCTTCTCATAAAATTTATTCAAAATTTATCGAACGATTTTATAAAGGTTTAATATGGTTAGGTAACCTCAGATACATTGCCAAGTGAAGAAAGTTCTTGGTAATTTTTATCCTTTTCTTGAGTAATACTCTACGATTAAAAGCTCATTTAATGCAACCCAATCACGCTCAATAATACCGTTAATTTTACCAGTTAAATTATCTTTATCAATTTGTAAATGATTAGGCATATTCGCTAAACCCGGGAATTGTAAGTAATTTTTTACTATACTTTGTGATTTCGGATGCTGACGTATTGAGATCATATCACCAGCTTTGCATTGATAGCTAGGTATAGACACTCTAGTGTTATTCACTTTTATATGGCCGTGATTAACTAATTGTCTAGCTGCAGGTATTGTTGGTGCCATTCCTAGACGAAATATTACGTTGTCGAGTCTCATTTCGAGTAATTGTAATAGAGCTTCACCAGTAGAACCTTTTATACGTTTCGCTGTTCTAACATATTGTAATAATTGTTTTTCAGTTAACCCGTAATTAAAACGTAATTTCTGTTTTTCTTCTAATCGAATTGCGTATTCTGATGGTTTTCTCGCCTGTGTACCATGTTGACCTGGTCTAGATGTTCGTGTTGTTGTTTTGCGTGTTAACCCTGGAAGTTCTCCTAAACGACGAATAATTTTTATGACTGCTCCTCTGTAACGAGACATATTTACTTTTTCTCCACTTATTATTTTTATTTATTTTAATTTTTATTTTATAAGCATAAAATTAGTATAATATATATATATTAATTTATTAAACAAAAAAATACTTTACTATCTTAAATAATATATTGTATATTTAATATATGCATTATTAAATATTAAATGCTGGTGTAGCTCAATTGGTAGAGCAACTGATTTGTAATCAGTAGGTTGCGGGTTCAAGTCCCTTCACCAGCTTCTCTTGATTTTTATTTTACTTAATAACAAGTTTTATAATTATTTAATAAATTTTTATTTAATAAATGAGTTGAATTCTATAGACTATAAATGTTAATATTAATGTTAAGTAAAACAATAGCGGGCGGTTAGCTCAGCGTAGAGCGCCTGCCTTACAAGCAGGTGGTCACTGGTTCAAATCCAGTACCGCCCACTTTAAATTAGTTTTAATTTATTGTAAGACACGCTAATTTATTTAAATACGAATTTAGGGCTCATCGTCTAATGGATCAGGACAGGGACCTTCTAAGTCTCTAATGTAGGTTCGAATCCTACTGAGCCTAATTTTTATTATGATAATGCTACATTAGATCTGCAAATATATCTTCAAATACTTTTTGTACTTTTGATCCTGAGTCTATAGTTTCTAACGGATCTTTTCGTAATCTATGTCTTAGACACATTGTTATCACAGCTTTTATATCATCAACTGTTACAGTTTGTTTCCCATTGAAAGCTGCGTGTGCTTTTGCTGCACGGTTAGTAACTATATCTCCTCTTAAACCATCAACATCTAATTCGCCACAAATTTTAGAGATGCGAATTCTTAAATCATAGTCTAATTCAACCGTTGGTAATACCTTTTGAGCTTGTATAATTCTCTGTTTAAATTCAGTTTGTTGGTTTTTATAGGTTTCTAAACACGCTGACGGATTCTTATCAAACTCAGATCGTTGTTCAACAATTTTTACTCGTAATTCAGGATCCCGAACTGTTCGTATTTCAGAGTGCATCCCAAATCTATCAAGTAGTTGTGGCCTCAATTCACCCTCTTCAGGATTTCCTGATCCTACCAGCACAAATCTAGCAGGATGGCGAATAGATATACCTTCTCTTTCTACTGTATTCCAGCCTGAAGCTGCTGAATCCAGTAATATATCGACTAAATGATCATCCAACAAATTAACTTCATCAACGTATAGTATACCACGATTTGCTTTGGCTAATAATCCTGGCTCGAAAGCTTTTACGCCTTCTGTCAATGCTTTCTCAATATCAATTGTACCGCATACTCTGTCTTCGGTTGCACCTAAAGGTAAATCAATCATTGAAACTTTTTTCATTACAGATGGAATTGATTCACCTTTTTCAATTCTACTTCTAACCTCATCGCTCATTAAGTCAAAATCTTGTGGGTGTGAGTTAAACGGGTCATTTTCAACAATTGGTATCTCGGGTAATATATCCGTTATTGCTCGGATGGTAGTCGATTTTCCTGTACCACGATCACCCATTATTATTACACCACCGATTTTTGGATCAATCACGTTTAAAGTTAGAGCTAATTTCATCTCTTCTTGACCTACAATAGCAGTAAATGGGAATACAGGACGTTCTTTAGTTTTTGTTATATTAATGGTCACCTTTTATGTAGTTTTTATACTTCTATTTTTGTATCTGCATATAAAGATAATATATTGTACATATATTGTTTTATGGTTAGTTGAACTTTTCACTTCGTGTATAACCTTAAGTTTAGTTTTTAAAATTAATTTTTAATATAAAGATGTCCCTAAACGAA